CGACTATCAATGCACATCCTCCAGGTGCCATCCTTCTTAGGTGTTAGTAATGCAGGTACAGCACAAGGGCTCATGCTCTCGCGAATAAGCTCCTTTCGAACCAACTCCATCACGTGTCGCCTCAGCTCTTCATGCTCCGCTGGGCTCATCCTATATGCTGCCCGGTTTGGTAGCGTGGAACCGGGGATTAGGTAAATTTGGTGTTGGATGTCCCTAATAGGAGGTAATCCGTTCGGCAACTCCTTCGGCGTGATGTCAAAAAACTCCTGTAGAAGCTCTCCGATTCGTCCAGGAAGCGGTGTTGGGCTAGGAAGAGAGCTTCAATAGCTCGTGTCAGGTCAAGATCAGCATGGATATTCGTTTTTACAGCAGAAGTGGATAGTTCACTAGCGAAGCGGTAGGAGTTTGAATCATGCTATATGATGATCCGTTGGCAGTGATCCAACATGCGATCTTGATGCTTAAGAGTCGAGCTTGACAGCAATCCTTTCACAAGCCGTTTCTCTTTTCCGTCAACGGACAGGGACCAAAGGTCTTTGACCCGCGATATGCCGCTCTCGTGCTGTAGAGATGTTCCTTCATGGCAATAGAGATCTGAAAAGCTGGTGACAGAGACAAGAGCAGCGAAGCGGGGTCTGCTTGATCAGTCATTTTTTCAATAGTAGAGGTGTAACCGATCTGTCAATATGTGCCAGTGGGAGTCACAGGCAGTCTTCTTGCGCGTGCTTTCTTCTTTCAATACTCGACATGGAACTACTAGATCTTTCCATTCCATCCCGAGAGTTAAGCGAAGCGTAATCTAGCGCAAGAGTTTCAGTGAGCGAGCATGGAAGCGGTAGCACACAGGTTAGCGTGGAGTAGTCAGTAGAGTTTCGTTCATCTATCTGTCCACGTAGTAGTAGGTGAAGCAAGAGGTTCCTTCCCAACAGCTTTGATGCGAGAGCTTTCGCCTCTCAGTTTTCCTCCCCAACCTGTGACAGGTCTTCTCGTCTCACCTTGTTCCTTCCTCATCCCTAGAAGGGGGCCCCAGATTCCAAACCTTTCTTTAGCACTGTCCTTCCTTCTCTCCGGCAGCGAGCTTCTTCTGACCCCACCGTCCTGTGCTAGTGTCAAAGCAAGAAGGAAGTACGTCGAGAGACCTCCCAGTCCCAGTCAGCATAGAAAGAGAACGGAGCGAAGACAAGCATCTGTATCCGCGCTAGCGTAGCGGCACTATAGCTTCGAATCTGCTTTCCTCAATGACTCGGCTAGTGAAAGAGAATCGGCATCCGGCTTTCGATCCGATGTCAGGGTCTGAAAGAGCCCATCTTTCTGAAATCTGTCCCTAGCGTGTCACGTGCTTGGTCGACTCTTTCGTGTGATTGTTAGTGAGCCGAATTCGAGAGGAAAATCCAACTGCCGATATCCCGAAATGGTTTATGGAGAGCATTCTGACATCAGTTATCGCGGAAGACTCGACATAGTAGCTCTTGCATACAAAACATCGATTCCGGGGCCCCCTATGGGGAATTCTTTTTCCGATCCAACCCACGTGAAAGCAATGCCTACGATCTTGGTCTTTCCCTAACGCATAGCTTTCAAGTGGAAGGTGCTCTTTGAGAATCTCGAGTACTCTTTCTTGATTCTATCAAAACATTCTCTTCTCGCAAGATGCTCCTACAACTACTGAAATAGAGGTAATTGACCCGCACCTGAGACATTCGATTCAGCAATTGCTTCAGAGGAAGAAGCTGTGAGACAAGAGATGCGAAACTTGAATCGTTCGTTCTGCGTAAACGCATCTTCTTGAGAGGTGTGTTGCAAGAGACAGAAATGAATCAGAGGTAGAGTCTCCTGTCGAAAGATATTGTTTCTACGACCGATGGCTAACCATAAAAACGAAAGAAGGGGCAAGAGGATCCCAAAAAGATGGCCACAAGATGGAAGTTTTTCGTAGTCCCCATGAACCATTTACGTATGGAAAAAAAGTTTCGAAGCAAAAGAGTCTACTTGAAAAGGATTGGGAGAGATCCCCATTCTGTTGATAAAGCAAATTAGGCCAGCCCGAACTTCCTCCCCGACATTACCAGAAATGGATAATCGTAGTAGTATACCTATTCGTAGAGGCACCTTCCGGACCAAGGCAATAGCAAACTCGCCCCACTTCCACTAGAAGTTATTCTGTATAGGACAAACGCCAGTCACGATCGTCATTGTCCACCGTACCACTTCCGTCCGCAATCTGCGATTTTTTTATGCATGCGGAGGAGATGAATACCGGAGAGTGAGGGGTCTGAAAGAGAATACCGTATTATTGGCGAAAGGGAGCCCTCCCAGAGATAGATACTTGATCTTAGAGGATTCACATGTTCAATAGTGGAAACTTAAGGAACCGGCTAAGAGTGATTAAACGGACAAAACCTATTCATTCCATAGCCTCATCTGGTCGAGGCATTAAACAATCCATTCCAATCCTCTTTCCTTTGGTCTCCTCTAAGGATGTGCCTGTTGGTTGAATCTATCTTTATACCGACGATTTAGATGGGGATTGCCAACGATAAGGAGATTTTTCCTCTGATGAGCTCAAAAGTGAATGAAGACAAGGGCAAGCACCAATTCATTTGCTCATGGGAGAGTGAAGAATGAGATTTCTACCAATATGGGCCCACTAGGCTCAAGACTTTAGGTTCAAGGCTAAGAAAAAAAAAAAAGAGTGTCGTGACAAAAACATCTAGACTTTACACCGGCCAATGCTGCATGAAAGAAAGCAGTCTACTAGACCCGACAGAGTAGAATAATAGATAGCAAAAAAAAGCAAGCCACCTCTGTTTGATCACCCGAAGGAAGTATTCAATCCCAGTCGGGCCAGGAGGAGGAATTTTTCTATTCTAGCGCAAGACACTTCGCCAAAAGAAAACAAAAAACAAGGTCACTAGGAAGCACTCAGTTTCGCAGACAAAGCTCGTCCTGCACTTGACTGATGAGCTCGTGGAGTCAAAAATTGTGTAATTGATTGAACTGAAAGGAAAGCAAACATTCTGCTTCATCCAATATCAGATGTTGTGTTGTTCTTGAATGATTTTCCGCTTCTTTTCTTATTCTTAATCGGATGATGCGGTCAAAGAAAGAAAAAGAGCAGATTTGATTCGGCACAACCTAACGATATATCCAATCAAATGACTTTCTCTTTGTGTTATCGAGCTTTTGTGGTATTGAATCTCACATCTAGCATGTGTACCGTTAGTGATCAGTTAATAGAGACAGTTCATATGACATAGTTTCAAAGGACTGAAGGAAGAGAGACTGACTTTTTAATAAAAAATTTACAGATATGATATAGAAGCGCGCTATCCGCTGTTTGCGCCTTATCCGGTGTTAGTGTTAGGACGAATAGGTTGTTTCGGAATAGAAGTGAATCCTCTGTGCATATCAAATTCTTCCCGCTACTCTTTGCTTGAAGGCATTTGGCATTCACATTCAGGTCAGGCATTGAGTAATGGGTAAGTCAGTCAATCTCTTGATCACCATGCCTTCATCTACTGCCGAAGGAAGGGAGATTCCGTGGTATTATTAATATGTAAACATCTATGAATAAGAGTGAATCCCAAGAGAAAGAGAACTGTAATGGCTATTAGAAGAGGGGGAGAGGTTAGACAACTCAATACTCTTTTTCTTACTCGAACTCGAACGGATATAGCCTGTGTGCCGCGAGTAGGTTTTCTCTTTTTGTTGGCTACAATAGAGAAAAGAATTAGCTTTGGTTTAGAGCTTGAATCAGAATATCCTTCAGTCATACCTTTTTCTAGAAGTCCTAGGCATCTACTTTCTTCACTCCGCCCATCTAGTCTTTTTCGATACCAACCATTGGTTTCCATCCGATCCTGTCCCGGATCTTCCATCCCCTGCTTCATACAAAGCAGTTATCTTAAAATCTCCTGCGCATTTCGAGTGAGAAGTCCTTCCTAGGCGAGTAGGAGAAAGCTAGTGCGAAAGCAGGATATTATATAGCCAAAAGAAGACCCCTTCTTAGCATAGTTCCTATTCTTTCCTGGGTAGGGCTAGTAAGAGATACATTTCTTTTTCTTAGGGGTCCTTGCGAGCGAGTGCTACTGCACTTTACAGTGGATAATCAAGTTATAGTTTCAATCCTAGGGCCTTCCATATTTTTTGATTCAGCCGAGTGATTCGATGGAGTTGGAGCCAATTACCCTTGTTGTCAGGCCAACTTGGAGGAGTTTTAGTTGCCTCTTTTTCGGTGCAGCCGAGCTTGTTGCAGTGCCAGTTCTGCTAGCAGTCAAAATTGGAATCTCTTTCCCTGCAGATTGAGCCGCTGTTGGCTTACATCGAGTTCCAATCTTTCGACTTTAAACAAGAAGTTTTATCATCTTATTTTATACATCTAAGAGGCCTAGGTCAGCAAGTGAACAAGCCAGGTCCACTCCTTGTCTCCCTGAGACTGATAGTCCATCAGATCAGGATTTATTCTTCAAGTAATGCAGGATAAGTAAGCCTTCGGGGGATGAGAATATAGTCTTAAGAGAAGCCGGGGAAGTTGATAAAGCTGCTTTGCTTTGGCTTTGATAGTTGCTCTATTCAAGGGAAAAAGAGTGCCAATTCCCAGGTAATTTGTCTAGTCTTCCAGTCTTAGTTGAATTCCTTCTACCTTTGATCCAGTGGGAGATAAATAAAAGTTATGTTATGCGAGTATGATTATAGGCAGTAAAAAAGCTATATATTCAAAATACATCTTGAACTGGCTTGCTGGAAGATATCCCTTTTGCCTTATCCAGTGACTGATACTCTTGGGAGAGGGATACAGACATAAAGACTGGAGTAAAGAAAGCTGCTTGCCTTGGGAGATATTTATGGTTGCCCATTCTCATTTTCAAGATTCCTTCCTGCATTGATAAATAATGCTTCTTCCTTGACTGATCTGATGGCTTTTTTTGCTAGCTTGTCTAATATGAATCCCTACTTGCCTTCAAAAGTGCTTCCTCCTGGCCTAGCCCTCCCTGAAGGAACTACTGATACACTGCCTTTAAAAGAACTCGCTGGCAAAAGCACAGGATTAGTTAGTAAAGGCTTAAGAACAGATTGATCGAGATGTAATGTTCGACTTATAATGCTATGCCTAAAATTGACCGGGGAGAGGTGAACAGTTTCTCAGTACGCCACTAAAAGGCAATTGACAGTGTGAAGCATTCCTCGGATAAGAAGACCCATAGCAATAGCTATACAGCCGAACTTTTCTTTTTTCTTTCTATATGATGTATTTTATTTACCTTTCTTTCTTTATTTGAAATTTGAAGAGTAACAAGCAGGATTAATTTCACTTAAAAAGCATTTAACTTTCGACAGCAAGACTACGTACCTCGGCATTTTGCGCCTTTCCCGGAGTAGGACCTTTAAAGTAAAGGGGCTTACTCTATGACCTACTTCAATAGAAACTGATATTAGTATCGACTGCCTAAGCAGTAGGGAATTAGCTAATAGAATAGGAACTCTCGTACTAAGGAGGGAAACTAGCCTTGACCGACATCGAAATAAAAAGAAAGAAAAACTTCCACAGACTCAGAGATTGATAATCCTTCTTCTTCGCCTGGCGAAATCAAACTTAAAACTTGACTTGAATAATCCTTCCTCCTTGCCATTTGAAAAAGAGCTTTCGGTAGCTCCTTATAAAATAAATGGGGAAAGCACTGATAATAATAGCCCTTCAGATCAAGGGAAGGACCTAGTCAGTCTACGCAATGCACTGGGGGACGTATACTATGTTTATTATCCCCGGACTGGGCTATCAACTACTGCTACAAATCCCACTATGAAATACTCGCTAGCACTGGCCATATTAACCACTCTTACAGGTTAACTTGCAGTGGATGGAAGTCAAAATGAGACTAGAAAGAGATTACCCACTGTATGTAAGGGCGCCAAGTAAACGGTTAATAGCATAAGAGTTTTCCCTAAGAGGGATAGGGTGGCTAAGAGTAAGAACTTTCCTTTAATAACGTGCTAACGGCTAAGGCCTATCAGTCTTACCCCAGGTAACTTGAATATCAATCTTTCCTACCTTCGATTTCCCTTTAAGAAAATAAGGAGATTTTCCTTCCAGGCAGTCTTAATCTAGAACTTTTTTTTTAATACCTTAAGTTCCAAGCTAGCCTTATTATTAAGATAATGCCTTCTTTTGGCCAGTCTTGGGAGCAGTCCTAGTTAAAGTGTATAGTCTCCCAGTGCTCGTAACATAGGGTAATATCAAGATTTACATCAGTTCCAGTAGGTATAGAGGCAGTGTAACCAGAACCTTAAAGTGAGTTCAAGCTAGTTCAAAAAAGATCATTTGAGAAAGCAAGGGCAAGTGCAGTCTCTCGACTTGGATCCTCTTTCTTGTAATCTTCTTTCTCTCTGAGCTATACACCATTTGAAAGCAAGCCAGCCTCTACCTTATAGCCTGTACCCCCTTATACCTTTTGAAAAAATGAAATATAGTCGTCAATATAGGCAGTTTTCAAAAGAAAGGGGTACTCTTTTTGACCTAGTTGAGCCTTTTTGACTTGCTTCCTTTACCAAACCATACAGATAGCTAAAGTATATACAAGAAGGTTGAGTTGACTGACTCCCGAAGACTCGATAGGTTATGGCTAATGCATGAGAAGTGAGCGAAGAGCAGCCCAGATGAGCACCTTCAATCTCTTGTGTACTTGGCTCAGGAAGAAAAATCTCCGGGCAAGTGAAAAGCAATTTGAAAGCGGGAGAAAGCTGGTTCTCGGTCCAAAGCTAATTATAGCTCAACTTCAAAAGCTGGGTCTGGGGCAAGCTATCCATGGGGAATTTCCAACCATGGGGAGTTTCTTTCCTTTCCTTGTCGATTGGGTCCTGGTTCTAGGGCGCCCTCGTAAGTAACGTGAAGATCAGAGTTGCCTCCCCGGAGAAATAGACTGATTTAGTGAAGTCTGGCATCTGTTCTTTTGAACGAATCCGGTGATAGTCCTTCCTTGGCTTCTACTTGAGATTGGTTTGGTCGAGGTCGAGATTTTCTTGGTCTTCTTTTCCCATAGATCGGAGAATGTGAAAAGCTTTCTCTATCCGCTAGGCGCATCTCTTCCTTAACTCTTGTTGAGTAAGATGTTCTTCTTCTTGCCTCTCTAGCCTTTGCAGTAGGAATTGTCTAATCTAAAGATCTACCCGCTTTGAATCTGTTGGAGTAAGGGCAATAGGTCTTGGTGGGTAGGGCATTCTAAAGGCATTCATTTCATCCTCGCGGGGAAATGGCTATCAGTTCTTACGAACTGCCTTTCCCATCTCTAAAGAAAAGGTAGTTGATCCGAGTGGAGGTTGCCTCCGCTGTTCTTCCTCGCCCAGTCAGTCATGTCGGGACCAGGGAAGCAACATGGCATTGTTTCGGGGTAAGGTTATCAAGATTCAAAGGAAAGACAATAGTAGAAGAGATCGATCCCACTAGCTTGGCAGTAGGATTTGTTTCAGCTATTCACAAGGATTGCTCAATTAGAGGTAGGCGTGGTAGCATGGTTGTGAAAAAAGACTTGACTTCTGCTCCCGGAATAATAATACGAATTGCTCAAGTTTATTTCTCTTGCGAGAATGCCTTCCATGCTAAGTAGCAGGGTTGAAGGAAGAAGACAGCAGGTGTGTGGTATAGCTCTTATCTGTTCGCTCCTGTCGACTCTGAACTCATGGTGTCGGATTTTACACTTATACGCTGTAACATATCTGATTTGAATAAGAAGAGATAGGTATTAAGATTCAGTGTCGCTTTTCTGCTGTAGTCCGTCTGCTTTGCTGCTTTCTTACGCTAAGGCCAGCTGAGAAGCTTATCGCTAGACCTGGTGATTAGTCTAAAGTAAAGCGCGATTAGACTGTGAGGTGCAATGTTTGCCAATAGTTGTGCATTTTGAACTATTGCTAAGCAATAAGACCAACAACAAGCGAATGATCGGGGGGGGGGGCGGTCTTACTCTACGGACTTAGTTGCTTCACAACCTGTGGGTTGGGTTCTTTCACTCGATAGAAATTCAAAAAGTGTCACACACCACAAGGCAATAAGAAGAGAACTATTCAATACAAAAATATATCTCAATATGGATGGGATTATAGATAGACTTTTGAAATGACTTCTCTGTCGGTTGCGACTAAAAGGCCTAAATACTGAGGGATAAAAAGAAGCGTAATATTCAAACTGTTTGGGTGCCTCGTCTGCCTTAGACGAGTCGTATGCTTTGTTCATTTCGTAAGCATCGAGTGCGTATAAAAAAGAGTACTCATATGCTTATGCCCACTTTGAATGAATAGGAGGGCGAGGCCTATACAGATTCATCCTGTAAGGACGCCAGCACCTTTCAGCTTTCCAGTTTACCCAATCAACGCCCTCCATCCATTCCCCATCAGAGCACTTGGAATGACTTCCACAGACCTCCATAACGGCACTCTTGCCGAGAAAGCCGTTCTACATCAAAGGGAACTAAAGCTTTCACTGACCCTACAGGCCTTTTTTGCTATCACACGAGAAGAATTCCTTATCGCCAATGATGTTAACTATACCTCACTTGCCTTAGCTGAGTTATATGAATATCTTTCCTTTAGACACTTCATGTATCATAATTATTCTTTATAACCGAGAGATAGGATACCTATCGAGAACCGTTCTAGGGAAATAGGGATTCTGCACGCACCTCGAAAAACTGGACCAAAGTACCTGTTTTGTTTGTGAAGTGGTAAGGCAGATTTCTGAGAGTTGTTCCGTACCTCGTGAGAAAAGAACTATCGGAAAGAGAGGAGAGAACCACTTTCGATTATCTTCGATTAGAAGGTGTTGTGCTTACTTAAGTGTTGAAGCGGAAAAAGTCGTAGATTAGACTTGACTGAGAATGGAATTGCTTTAGCTACCTTTTTTCTGTGTTGAAACGTGGAATCGAAATCAGAATAGTTGATAGTTGAAGCGGAATACTTCTATAGTTGAAGGCAAGCAAGCTAGGGTAGGTTCGTATTGACAAAGAGCTGGACTTCTGAACTTTCAATGGGTACTGGCAGGGCGTACTTTTTCATAGGCTTAGGCTAATGACAGGGGAAGGGTTTACTTCCACTTCCAAGCGTTGCGAAGGGTTTTGACTTTCGAGCAAGGTTCAGTAGGCCTGGTTTTCAATAGGTTTTTGGTGTTAGCCCCTGGTTCTGGAGAATATGCATGGGTGGGACTAAGAGAAGCAAGCTCGAACTAGGTTGGGCCATGTCTCCCGCTGTAGCTGCCTCTTTCCTTAGATCAGGTTAGCGCCTATGCGGCTTGACGCAACTATCACTGGAAAGCGTCCAACAAGCAAGAGTTCCACGCCTGGGAAGGCTTATTCACCGACTAAGCATTATACTGACTCGACAGCAAAGCCAACTACTTACTCTACTTCTTCTTCCTCGACTTATGATTCGACTTGCCTTGAACCAGCCCTCGTGCTTGCCCTTTGACTTGGGCCGAAACGTAAGAGTAAACGTAGGAGTAGGAATTCTCTTCTCACCCCGATTCTCACCTCCGAATAACTGGACCAAAACTCTCTGCTTTTAGTGCATACATGCATGTCTTAAGCATGACACAAATGTCAATTCGAGACGAACCAAGACCCAGCACTCTTAAGTCAGAAAGATAGGAAAGAAAAACGTGGGTAGCGGTAGCGAAATTTCTAGTTTTCTTAGCTATTACTACTATTAGTGGACAGCGTGGGAACCACCGAATAGCGAATCGAATAGAAAATTTTTATAGGAGAATAGCTTAGCTGAGAATAGTATTAGCTGCTTGACGCTTAGACCTCTTCCAAGCAAGCAGAGAAGCCAGGTTCAAATAGGCTTAAGTTTTCATCATATGCATAGTTTATGCTTCTTCTTTCTTTGGACCACTGGAGCCAGCTAGCCGAGAACTGATTCTAAGCCGAGCAAGCCGTATAGTTCTCTTTGTTCCGAGGCAGCTGTTAGAATAGTTGGTTTATTAGGCGAGCTAGCCGTTAGTCAAAGAAGGTAGAATACGCATAGTTTAGTTGGTTTCACTTATGCTGCTTGACGCAACTACCACTGGAAAGCGTCCTCGCAAGCGAGTTTTTCATTGGGCTTCTTCTTCTTCACCGTCACCGACTAAGCGTTATCGACTTTCACCAGCTAGCCTTCGCACTAGCTTATTGCTAGACTTGGATCCTCGAATTAGCTGCTTTGACTTGCACCAGCAACAGACTTGATTGAATCGTGTACCGACTGCTTCGCCTAACTAATGTGCTTCGCATGCTTCGCCTTTCGACTTTGACCAGCCGTGCTACGTTCCGAACCTCGACTTGAGAGCCAATTTCGTGCTGAGAAAGCCAACCCTCTACTTATGGCTCTTGAACCTGCGGCGGACGAGAGATAGGTTGACGAGTTGACGAAAGACCGAATAACTGGACCAAAATACGGCAGTGTGCCGAACCCCCTCAAGATGAAAACTAACCCGAGACTGGAAAGCAAGAAACGTGGGAGTTGAACCCTTTGACTTCGTTCTTTCGTTCGAAGTGAAACTATCTTTGTTCTAATTTCAAGGAATAGCTATCCTTTCGTGCCCAAGTCCAAGCACGGGATGAGACTTACCGACTGATCCTAGTGGCTCTGGGTCAGGTCACGAACGGTATTCGATTGATTTGAGCTCTATCGTCCCATCCTCTAACTAAACTCGTCCACCAGCGAGGGTAGGCAACTCACTAAGTAGAGTCTCTAATGTTAGCAAGATCCGCTGTGAAAGGCTCTTAGCTGCTTATCCGGGATTAGAAAAAGGCGTAACTGCTCTTGTCGGAGGCAGAAAGATCAGCGATGAGACGATTTTTTCGGGTTAGACTCTAACGAACAATAGACTGATTGACGATCAGAAAGAGTCTATTGCGAGAATCGGATGCTAAGTCTCCCTTTCCTTCCCGGAATGCTATCAGTCAGTCTGGCTAGCTGCAGTTCACTCCATCACTGAAAGTTGTAGGAAGTCACTCTCAAGCCAGTCCGGACCGTGACAGTCACAACATAAGAGAAAAGGGTCAAGATATGGTGCTGCGGTCAGAACAAGGAATGCTTTCACCATTCAACCACAGGTTTGGTACGAAAGCCCTCCCGCATCAAGTAAAGGGGACGATCCATTTATTTGTATTTGTCTAATGCTTGAAGATCGATCGTCACAGGGGCGTGCTAAGCCCACAAGATCTTAAGCCAGTGGGCGCTTCCAGTTAGGCTATAGGAAATATCCCCAAAAAGCTTTCCAACTCGCAATTTAACGAAGAAAAGGGAGGCTTTTCAAAGCGGTTATTCCGACAACAAGGGACTAAGCGCTAGGCTTAAGACATGAAGACATGGAATAAAAACCTTAGGCCGATTAAATGAAAGCCAGAACCCTAGAGTCAAATCAAAAGTAGAAGATAGCACCCACGGACAGAAAATCCGATGTGAACGAATCCTAGTTAGTTAGCTTGGCGCTAGGAGTTGTCTAATCAAAAGATGTAAGCGCAACTGTTAGAATTTCATCCGCATCTGGCTTGATGGCTGCTTTCTTTCCTGGGTAGATTGCTTTTCATTATCACCCTAGCGACTATCCAAAGAAGCTCTCTTCCTCCGATGAAGGGCAGGGGGGAAGCTCGACCATCCTATTACCTATTAATAAAATCCTCCTCTTCATCTTCAGACTCGTCGGCCTCATCCGACATCCACTCTTCGCATACAGGGTCCCCTCATCGGAAGGTCCGGGATACCCTGAAGCCCGGCCTCCCAAGGCAGCAACTGTCAAGGACCCGATCCATACCTCTTCAAAATGTTCCTGCTGCTCAAGCTGTGCAGCTCTCCCCTATAGCAGTAACTCTCCGGACTGATTCCTTTCCTCACTCAGATCCCATAGCTCGGTGCAAAACCCGGTGCCGTGTCCCATCTCCCGATGATAGAGACAGTACCGGGACCTTTTCTCATCACCATCCCTAAGCCGGACATCCGATAGAGGCAACTGTATCATGGGCTGGTAATTCATCTAGGTTTTTTCTCAGCCTCAGCTAACTTCCTAATAATGTTGGTTAGCGTCTGTCAAGGTAAGAAAGAGAAACATAAGAAGAAGAAGTAAGAAAGAGAAACATAAGAAGAAGGAATAATTACAATAGCTAAGAAGCCGAAAGGTAAGAAGAAGAAAGGTAAAAAAGAGAAACATAAGAAGAAGAAGGGACCAGGCAAATAAGGAGTAATGCAAACGGGGCAATTACATCAAGGATGAATCTGTTGCCCCGAAAGATAGGACAGCTGAAAGATAGGCATCCGAGTCCGAAGAAGAATAAGCTGCAGTCCACCTTACTAAGACTAAGACAATAGGGGACTGCAATATTAGATCTGTCTCCTCTACTTCAAAACTAAAGAGCATCAATCAAGCAAGAATTGAAGCGGAAAAAGCAAGTACAAACAATCTTTTCCGGGATTACCTTGGTTGGTCTATCGTATATAAGAGAAAACGGCTGCATTTAGGAGTGATCCTTCCCTCTAACCGCTAACTATTTATAAAATAAGCTAAGAGAGATGTGGCAAAAAAGGAATTTCAAGAGGTGCGTCGAGAAGTTCCATACCTTCTTGATAGAGTCAATTGCCTTGCTTGTACTTACTTAAGTCAAGATTGGCTTGGTGTTAAGTGTAAAAAAATACAGGATTTCAAATCATCCTTGCTCCTCGAAGTCTTTCTTCGACGTCAGAGAGTTTGATCGAGAAAGCAAGGACCAAAGTGCCTAGCCATGTGTAGACCGAAATGGTCTCGCGAAGACGGTCAACCTTTGGCTAAGATCCTTTCTGAAAGCTCGAGAGTACACTAAGGGAGAAAGATTTTTTGTTTTATTTCGTTAACAAAGCACATAAGATATCCCCGATCAGTAGATAGAGAATCGGCTGTTTACAGGCATGTTGACTTAATAGATGCTACAAAAGAGGCAAGTCGCAAGGCAAAAAGGGCAAGGTTACTAAGGCATTTTGCGCGAGCAAAGGCATGCACACGATCAACAGACATGGGCAAGAGACGATCGGAAAGGCATAAGTCCCACGTGTACTAAGCCCTCTCTCTATTATATCTTATTCCATCCCTAAGAGCTAGAATGAATCAAAGTATCAACTCGGAACTAAGCGATTGGCAGCGACTTTTTCTTCTATTTTTGAGTATTTAAACTAGTAAGAAAGAGCTTTTCAAAGGCTAGGAGGAATGAGGATGGCATCGAGGAGGCTCAGGGACTCAAGGAGAAACAAAACCAGAAGTTAATCGAATTTAGAATTAGGGGCCGATTTTTTTAGTGTTCTCGGTGACCTCGCCGTGGTCAAAAATTTTGAGAGTTTGCTTTTCACACATTGAACTGGGAAAATAAATAAGGGGCGTAGCGAGTTCCGAAAGGCACTGCGCTTACGCATTCAGTAAGACCGGCTATGAACTCACCATAAAATAAACACCGGGCAAAGAAGAAGCAGGGCATGGACCTTATTCTACTATTGATCTTGTCCTCTGTCTCTTTCACTTTCTTCCCGAATCGGCTAGCTCGTGCAATCAATATCTCTTCACTCCCATGCATACAATAGCTACGAGCTTCTGTAAGCGCTGTTGCGCGAGTACTCTATCACGAGCGCACTACCGAAAATTACATAACAAATTGACAACTCTCACATTTCAATTGACGTTGACGAAGGAAAATGACTTGATACCAATTTGACCGGGTTCCATTAGTGAAAGCAGTTAGACTCGAATATCTACTGATCTGTGCTTCGTCCTGCGGGGGTTCCATTTAAAAGTAGATGTTCCGCGAATAGTAGCAGTTGGAGCTAGTTCCTTTTTGACTTTATGGTTCTTTCGTGGAAGTACCGCCCGGGTGGAGCTAGACTTGATTTCCTTGTGTGATTTCCCCATTTTGGCCAGGGAACACGAACTACAGGCCTCAATCCACCCCCTTAGGCGGGAAGGTCGTAGGACTAGGGGAATAGATCTTCATGCACTGGCTTTCCTGTAGCGACAAAGAGCCCTTCTTACTTCTTAAAAAGGGGAGTACCAAACCACTAAGAAGAAAGTAGGAGCGGCCGTAGTTCAATAGAGCATCGAATCAGGAGATGCCCGCTTAATCGCTCGTGCGCCATTGATTACTTAAAGAGAATGTCCACCGCCTTTCGCTCCCGATTTGGTCTTTTGACTTGAGTCAGGACCTCGGGCTATGGAGCCTGGTTTGGTCCTAGACTTGTGCCCGGTTTTCGGGACCTGTGTTCGTGATCGGGCGTGTGGGGACTGGTTGGACGTATTCTATATAGAAAGAGAAGGCACCGCACCAGGGGGAAGCGAGTAAGAACCACACCGGGTATCAGCAGCGTAAAGAAGCTTCTGACCGGCCCCATTAGTTGCAATCGGTTGAGCTACGAGCTATGGAGCTAGGGCTGCTACTATTTTTTATAAAAAAAAGTCTTTGGTGCTCCGACAAGGGCTACCCCTAATCTGAGATTGTGCTAGACTATCACTTCCGCGTAAGACCTCTACCAAAGGTCATCTTCCGACTTCCGGTTCTTCTTTTTCCTTTTTACTTTCTTGCGGAATTGACTTATCATAGGCTGCCCTTCCTCCCCCACAGCCCCTTGGTTCACGATCCAGGAAAGCTAGAATCGAAGCGATCCAAGCACGCTGGGGTTCTTTTGTTTTGAGCAAGCTCTAAATCCTATGTCCTCGTGCTTGAGCCAAGCCTATTTTTAGGCCCGTCGTGGAAGATGTAGCTCTGGCTCTAGAAAGAAGCTATGAAGCGAGCGCTTCTGAACCTATGTTAACTGTGGATGGGCGTTAAGGTCCTGTGGCCATTGATAGAAAGAAGTGGTCTTCCGGGCCAATGGTAGAAGCATTGAAAGCAATGTTCCTGGTAGAGAATGGATCTTCTGGGATTAAAAGTCAATCCATAGTGAGGGCCCTTTCCTTTCTAAGGCCCAATCCATTCTTGAATCATTAGATCTTGCTCTCGATTCAACAACATAACATCTTTATTTCATATAATGTAAAACAGATCAGACAATTAGAAGAGATAGAAGTTCTCCTCCTAGAACGTCCTAGCCTTGAAATCTTCCATTTTTTCTAAAAGGCGGGGTTTGAGGGGAACCCTTTCCGTTAAGAAGGCAGACAAAGCAATCCATGCTAAAGGGCAGTTAGTTAGGGGTTTTATCGCATTAGATCGAAACCCTTCCTCTCATTTCAGTTGAGCTAAATTACATCTTTCTTCTAGCTCTTCTAGTAGTAGCTAACTTAGAAGTCAAGGGAGCTTTTTTTTTCTATTCAAAGTGAAGGGCTTTCCTGGGAATCTCCTGGGAGAAAGACCTGCCTTGTCTATCCTTACCTTAGCTCCTCTTTTTGCCATTGCTCTTCACGCCTAGCAAAGACAAGGAGGAAGGCTCTAATACAAGAGTGTGGTGTCTAGCTCTTCATCATCCGTAGCTCTAAGAAAGCGAAGCTCTGTCTCTCTCTTTCCTGTTAAAGAAAGCAGTCACTCCTTCTTTCAAACTCTCACCATTGAAGGCAAGCGAGCTCCGCCTATGCTTTTGTCTTAGAAGGTGCATTTGTAAATCATTCCAATCGGTAAAGCATTTCAGTCTTCGAAGCCGGTCTCGATGTGGTGGAAGTGGCCCAGGATTCGATCCGTCCCTCGGAGGGGGGTGTGGGGGCCGTGGTACTCTATCTATAAAAAACGTAATCACCTCTCCCTGACTCACATTCTTGCGAAAGCGCTTTTACCTCTCCGGACTTCCTTCTTTGGCTTAGCTAAGGCAAAGCTTCCGTTCGCACTTAAGGGATTGGATTGATGAAGTCCCTAGGCGTACTATTCTCATAATTTCTAGCTAGGAATAAGGTAAGCACAGACGAAAAAGATGCGGGTCGAAAGCCCGGGAACGAATACTTGAACCTGTGATTCCCGATTACTCAACCCGACCTTCTCTTAAGAGGGTTCACCCTTTCCCCCTTACCAAGGAGTAGTGATAGCCACCAAAAAGGGGGGACGGGAATGAGGGGGGAATCATGGTGCAAACTCAAACTATTGCTGCTACTCTTTCTCTACGAGAGTGGAAATCAATCCAACAAGAAGAAAAGGGAATGTCCGGTGACTGGCACTGACTTCCTTAATTCACTCCTGCAGCTGAGCTGTCGCTAGCATGAACTGCTGTTGGTTTCGAATGAGACCTTGGGCTTGCACCAATCAAATCCACTCCACACCTCACTCTCCCTTACCTTAGGGTATGCGTCTCTTCTAGCTTCCTTTGTATATTGGTTGCTGCTTTGTTTATTCCGCTCGGGTTGGCGGTTCTATGATATCCTACGCAGCTTTCTCTACCCTTGCCTTCTCGTAAAAGTAGTAGGAAGGATTCCATATTACACTAGACTAGGGTCTAACCCTTACCAGTGCTTAGACTTGCAGCCGGAGTTAGCTCACGTCCATGTATATAGGCTTTCTTATTTGTCCATCCCGGGACTAACCCTTTATGTTGTCTGAACTAAGGTGTCAAAGTCTAGTTTATGATGTCCAGTAACCAGTCCGGATTGATAGAACGCACCCTTCTCATCATAGAGAAGGGAAAGCCCTTTCCCCCGATATTGCTTGCTTCTCTCATTCCTGCCCCACGGCATTCAGTTCAACAGACCAGACGTATCAAGAAAGAATCTTCGATCCAAAGTCAGTTCACAAGGAAAGTCAAGAGAGAAGTCTATATGGCAAGAGTTATAGAGTGCGAAGTAAAAAGTATATATTTACTTTTTTTTTTTGTACTGCTCTCTGTACAACATTCATTCTCTAACTGATCTATCTCACTAAGGATGGAACTTGATACAGTGTGAATGGAATGAAGGTGCTCGCTGAACCCATACCATAGATTCTTCGAAAGCTTATTTGTCCGTCAAGGGCTTCGGCATTCAAAGTCAAACGATTTTCTAGATTATCGAGGAACTGGGCGAAAGAGGGAAGCTTATGACTCTTGAACTTGAAGGTGAGCGAGTCAACAAGGTTGAAACTTCCAGGAAAAAACTTCGCATTTTGCCGAGTTCCTTCGACATGGTTCTCTCCAAAGAGGCTTTGGGCACTTTCGCTCATACAATTCTTATAGCTTCTTCCAAAGCGCACTAGGCGAAGTCTCATTCTCTATTCTCTACCGTCACGGGGACTCACCAGAACCAATCATCTTAGAGCGATGAAGAGAATATATTGCTTCTTTGATAGAAGAAGGGAATGGCCGGAACGAATCGTTTGGTTTGCTTTCCGCCTTTCTTTACTCTAGAATAGAAAGAATTACTCTCCTGCAAGACCAGATGAGAAAGGGAGATTGACCCAAAATAAAAATCCAAAGCTATAAAAAAGGGCGTGGAATAAGAGAACAAAAGCTAATCTTTTCTAAATCTAAAAGAATCCCATTTCAAAATAAGTTGGTTCTTCCCTCCGGCCAGCCTCCGACTCTTAGCTAGAACGGCTTGAAGGAATGACTTTCTTTTAAAGAAGGCTGCTTCCTCCACCCGCCTAGGTCAATGACGGCCGGAGTGGAAGCTTGACTAAAAGGTTTTGAAATCCGCGGTGAGGGAATAATTCAATCAGGAGTGAGAGAAAGCATTCAATGGCACCTTATTGTCCCAAACCGAAACAGCCTAGAGAGGTTGGACGGGGAAACTCCCGCTTCGGGTAAAGGGGGTGAATCTGAACTTGCGGAATTGAAAGATCTGGAGTGAGTTCATTGCTTCCTAAGCGGAGGGAGAATGGCTAAGGCAGAAAAGACAACTACGGCGAATATAGAAGAAAAATGGACTACTTTCTTTCCTTTGACTGAAGAATGAAGCAAAGCTAGTCTTGAGAAGCTACAGAAACTATATGCTTAACACATTCAATTCTAGACTTTTCGCAAAATTAGGGCTTTGAAGCCAAAGGCGAAGCCGAGGCAAGAGAAGAAATGAAAAAATCTTACCTATTTCTTTCATTCTCAATAGCCGACAGGGAAGAAGCTTCAAACTGGAGTGATTCCCTAGAAATGCATCTTTTCCCTAGTTCCAAGAATTTCCCTCTTCATTGGGCTTTAGCCCGTTGCCAGGATGTGGGTAAATGCAGTAGTCCAAAGAGGACTAAGAGCTAACTTTCTTCCAGAGACAGATTCAATAGCTTCTAAACCTGAGTTTAGGGCCGCAAAAAGGTTCTTCTAGCTGGGAATTCCACTCCCAATGCTAATGCTTGGCCTGAGGCCAGGATGCTTTGGTTTAGCAGACTGAGGGTAAAGCCCTTTCTTAAACTTAAAGGCATGAAGAGATTCTGGGGCTATCTTTGAAGAGTCAGACAGAGCTGGTACTAGAATATTCTCTTGCCCAGAGGTTGAGATTGAAGCTGAAAAACCTGAGTTTAGGGTAGCGAGAAGGGAATCACCCTTAAATTAAAGGCTTTGAATCGTGAGATTCTTATAGCAGAGATCGGGTATAGGACTCTCTTTTACAGCGCTAGTCTTTCTATACGATATGCTTAACACATCTAATTCGATCTATGTTTTCGATCAATCTGGTTCGGGAAAGCGGTTCTCGACCAGGGGGAGATTGAGAGGAAATGCACCGTGGCACATCTGGTAAGAGAGATTGGAAAACTGGTATTTGCGTAAGAGAAGAAGGGCTATTCAGTTAGTCATTGAGTCGACTTAGAAAGCGGCGGGCCCAGTGCGCTCTCCAATAGTGTCCCGAAATGGGTCCGGAGAGCCGGTCAACCTTAGATCGCCTACGGTCCCTCATGTTGAATAGTGCCCCTTTCTCTTCTTTCTGCTACTTTTGCTATATGCTTAACACATCGAATTCTAACGAAGTGGAGTGATTCAGTAATATAGAAGAAAAATGGACTACTTTCTTTCCGGAAGGTTGACCGATTCAGCGAGGACTGACACTGGCTCGCAGGCTTGACTGGCAATGGAAAGGATTTTTCTCATCCAAATCAGATGATCTTGAATCAAATACTCTTAATAGTGGTTCGCTTAAAAGATCTGTACTAAAAACATCTCCATTCCTTTTAAATCACACATGAAAAAGAGTACGCGAAAAAAGCACACTTTTAGGTGCCAGGAGTGCGGCGTCCAGCCACATTTGCTTCGAATCGAGTACCAGCACTTCGTCTGATTCAACAAGTGGATCCTCCTATCCCGGACCAAAAGAAGTGGCTAGTGGATCTGGATAACCTTTCTTCCCTTCTACTTTTAGTAGTCGATGTTATACCGGTACTACAGAGAAGTAATTGAATTGGCTTAGAAGCGGCTTCAACCTGAGAGGCCCGAAGTCTTCTCCCAGAGTCCTAAGAAGAAAGACTAAGTAGATAGTCGGGGCTAGCTTCCTCAACTCCGAGATGCAGGAACTAGTCAATCAACTGCCCGAGAAATGATGTTGATTGATGTCCTTCCCGCTTTGTGAAGTCAATAATCTAAGTAATGGGTAAGTGGTAAGACCAGAAAGAAGTAGCATTCTATCTGCTGGTGTAACCTTTCGTTGGCTAACCACGCTGCGGATTCGAACCACAGGTTTTCCTTACGTGGTAAATGGTACCTGTAAAAATCATCTTCCGTCAACCCGGATCCTTTCTTTTTACCTTATTAGTGTCCTATGCATAGTGAATACCCCACCCGAGCTGTAGCGGTCTCTCCGTACCGCAGTTTGTCCTTCCGCGGTGAAAGCCATTCTTCATCGATGAAATCCAATCTCTCTTCCCATGTTCGTGATTTAAGACCAAGTCAAGTTTCCGCGTTTCAGTCCTCCGAGTCTTCTCCAAACAGCCGCTCCATAATTGTCCGGCGCAATTCCTTATTTTTCGCTTTTTCCTGGGCCATTCGGCGGCTCAAACGAGTATACATTCGAAAAAGTCTATTGCTTTTGGTTTGAGCTTTTCTGCTAGCATAATCTCGTATTTCGTTTGCTCGTTGTTGCTTGTAACATTATTAACGAGAAAATAGGCTGGCATAATTGGGATGGGAGAAGGCGAGGAAAGCAAGAGAGGGGAGTAGGGGAGAAGAGGGGCATTTTTGTCAAGTGCAAAAGCGATTTTTCGAAGTAGCGAAATTGCTTACAGATCGATGGAATGAATTGCGTATATAACAGAGTCCGATTCACCATGCGGGGAAGTGGGTAGAGGGGGTGCTCGGAATGGGGTATTTTCCTAAGAAAATAAATAAGTAAGAGTTACATTGATCGTTGAGTGCAACCGATATGCGAGAGTACTAGGTAAGACCGGATATCTGCTTATCTTCATTCGGAAATAAGATATGGATAAGGATGGTTCTAAATAACTATTTACATATAGAAAGAAAGTGATTAAAGCTTACTTGAGAAGCTCATATGTATGATTCTAAAATATAGGTTGCAGCATCTGGTAGATCAATCATTAAGCGTTATGCTTAACACATGCAAGTCGAAGTTTTCGGAGTTCGAAAGAGAAGCGGGGTAGAGGAATGGTCAACTCATCAGGCTCATGATCTGAAGATTACAGGTTCAAATCCTGTTCCCGCCTTATGATGCAAAACACAGCATCAACCGGGGTATCAACTATCCCGGTAGAAACCCAGCCTACTGGCCGGGTTGGATCAAAATCGATCATAATTTACTCATGATTAGAGCTTCTCTTAGACTACTTAATGAGGGCGGGGTGGGGATCTATTATTTCCAATTAGATGTTAGGTATTATTGTTCGGATAGTGATTATACTTATAGAAATATTGGTACAATTACTTAAGCTCGTAGCGATGCCGATTCCTCTAGCAGCTCAATCGTATGAGATCAATTCTTTCAGTTGAATGTCCTATGCTATGGCCTGCCTCTCTTTATGCGAACGAATCCGTTTTTTAAGTTAATATATTCGCTCCATGCGACTGCCCCATACGATACGTATCCTCACTCACAGACTGTAATCCAAGTGCACTTCAAGTTAGAGATAGAAAGCTGGTTATAGGGAGAAAGCGCTCTATGGACCGCTCATGGCCGAAGCGATGAAGGATTTCACTAGACAACTTTAAATCCTATTTGTTAAGCATTGATTGCAACATCGGTTTAGACGGATCCAACACGTAATCGACTCGAGGTAGGCTACCGCCTACTTCTCGCATTGACTCCATCGACAGAAAGAACTCAAGGACTCGATACGGGAATCCGAAGAAAAAAGGAAATGGGACTATCCCCGATTCACTCGATCTGATGCCCTTAGGCCGATACAGAGTCCTAGCGATCAAAGCAAGCTAGTCTGAAAGAATTAACTCCTGTTAGCCGTTACGTTAGGGTGACTCGAGAAAGCTTGAAAGGGAATTCCGAGAGCCCTTAAGCTTCAAGCTATCCGGCTTCAAGCCGTGAAGAAGGAATCCGAGTTGCATCTTAAAAGAAGGAAGATCGTTCATCAGCGCTTTCAGTAACTAAGAGTCAATCAGGTGCGTAATCAAGCTAATCTCATTCCTTAGGAGCTGGAGCAATAGGAGATGAAAGAGTTGACTTTACGTTGAATACAGGAACTCGTTTTCTTAGCATAGGTGGAATGAACTATCAGAGAAGAGAAGGCTGAAAGCCTAGCCAAAAGCTTTTGAGTCAAGTACGCAGGAAGAGTTTTTAGGTATAGGAATAGGGCATGTAATTCCGCATTCTTTGGCACGAGGGTTTGGCTTCCTTGATTCAGGTAGGAAAGAAGGGGCTATGGCATGAAGCTTGGTTCATTCATTTCTTTGGAATCGAACTTTCACTCGATTCCAAAGAAAGGGAAGGAAGCTAAGCGTTTAAACGGATAACGAGCGAAGCAGCTCTCACGCGTCTTCAAACCTTCGTCGATCTCTTGTTCTTCCTGTCATCGATATAGCTCATATCTTTCGCTTAGGAACGAGCAGCTACTACTTAAAGATAAGTATAAGTACGTGGGCGGGCGAAGTAGCTCAATCAAAAGATTAGCTAAGAAGCTCAATAGCAACTGTATTGTATAAAATAGGTCGAGTGAATCAGAAATCTAACGATTACCTGAGCCGATAGACGAACTTGTAGAGTCAGACTCTTACCTTAAGCCTAGGGACTACCAGAATTTTATGACTCACTCACCTTACCCACATTCCCTGTGAACTCCGAAATTGAGATCTTGGAAGTCAATTACAGTAGTTGAACGGCTTGTAAACTTAGTGGAAGACTAGTGAAGCTATAAGCGTTCTTAGTCATGGCATTGGGGAGTGAATTCTACCATTGATGTATAGCTTTTTTTCTAGGAGCAGTTAGTCATCCATCTCTATGGGAGTTCAATCAGTCGATGGAAAGGAAGCCTTATCTTGAAGAGCGTCTAACAGCCAATACCATCAGATTTGCAGCTTTCTTGGCCGCCTGGTTCTCTGGCCAAGAATGAGACTTGGGAGTAAGTATATTAAGTATATTCTTAAGGAAGCCGATAGCGTGAATAATCTGGTTTCAGACCCTCAAGCCTTTCAAGCCCTACTAAGTAAAGTGGGATCATGCCTTGGCAGAGTTACTGGCACAAGCCTTCCACAAGACGACTGACATATTCTTGCTGTAGAACTCTTATCTTTTTCATCTAGCGCAAGGTCAACCCCACAAGCCAGAACTAGAAAGTATGTTCCTGGTAGGAGTGGTAGAAGCGATTGAACAGCTTTCCTTGGCTAAAGTAAAGGGGATCGATCCGGGGGAGGAGGAATTGAATCATCAACTGTGGCACTGACTTGAGGAATAAAGCAGTGAATGCTGCCGATACCGGAGCAGCTAAAGCAATTGTAAAAGTAAGATCAGAATGCCGACGTCCCCATGTGTGGCACTTTCGGATTGCCGATATTCAAGCATCTAATAGAAATGTACGAGGAGGGAGTAAGTTTAAAATGCCGAGAATCCCCTGCTGCTGCTATTGAATGCGCAGCTATTGGCTCAGCTGTTAGGACAAAGACGGTGGAAGACTAGGCTGCATCGAATGCCATGGTTCTTGTTCTCGAATCAGCTGTGGGGATTTTTTTCTCTATAGATGCGGCTTTACCGGGGTTAGCACTTTCCTGTTTTACTTTTACTCTCGCTACGACCCTGCTTGACCGCTATGCCCCTTCTCTTGCTTGAGAATGCACTGCTGGTAGGAAGAATGCTGAGTTAATGTCCGAGCAGGGTGAATCAATAGGAATCGAAGCGACGAACTAGGATCCTTTAATATGTCAATTCTGCTCTTTGAAAGAAGCAAATGGACAAAGCCTTTTTGCCGATATTACCACCCGACCTGATGACCCTCATCGAGCAGGAAGTAGACCAGCCTTTGAAGCCTGAACTCTTACTTCTTACCCGGATGGGAAACTGTTCGAAAGTAGCTAGTCTTTTCCTCTTAAAGGCCAAGGCCACTCGCTGAAACTCTTGTTTTAATGCCCACAGATCTGCCGAGCCAGCCTTTTTAGGTTCTTTTGCGGGATAACCGTTCTTAGGGTAATCAAACCTGCTAGTCTTAGTGCTACAGAATCCCCTGTTCGTGGAAGGTTTGCAGGAAATGAATCACTAGTATAAGAAGGGGACAAGGGAAGCCTTTAGGCTTGGAGGTAGGGAAGCGGAAGGGGATTCATGCAGAGAGGAGACTGTGGCACTGACTTTCGGAATTGAATGCGCAGTTAGCAGGACAAATGCCAAACCAAATGCACAGAAGAGTATGCTTGAAAGGTAACGAATCCAATCCCTAAAGCAATTCCGGTAAGAAGAGCTATTGGTCTACTGTATAGAACATAGAAAGATGGGATTGTTTGGGCTAGAAGGGGTAGAGCTTCAAGCACGTGGAAAAAGGGGTTGTTTGCAAAGCCCTTCTTCTTATATTATACTATGGCATCTTGTCCAAAGCGAGCGGTCATGTAAACCCTTTGTCCATTCGGCTCTTTCTTTTCCTAATAGTCCGTCACTTGCCTTTCGGAACTATATTTATTACCTTCCCTTCTCCTGTTGATGCGGCATAACCGGGCTTAGCGAGAAGACTCGTGAACATGAACAATCGCTTCTTTCACAGCTGGTTGAACTTGAGCAAGAACGGATCAAAGAACTCTCTTCCCTTTCGACAACAGCTAAATCGCGATGCCACTTGGCTTTGGGTCGTTCCCTAAAGAATGTCTTTCCCTGGAGCCGGGTAAGTAAGGACTTTGCCTGGTTTTCATTCCTAAGTTAAGTCATTTACGCTCGGTATTCCTTTGATTCTTATAGTCTTCGTGTCAAGGAAAGAAGTCAAATTGAATCAATAGCAGCTTTTATCTTCGCATTCACTAAAGGAAATGCTTAACACATGCCGTTCGATGTTGGTAATTCTATCTGTGCTCTCCAAGAATCTTCATCTTCCACTTGATCTGCAGAAGTACAACAAACATAGGACAGCCGGGAACGATGACCCTTCTCAAGCCTGATGCCTAAGTTGGACTTTCTCTTTCTGCTGCTTGCCACTCCGAAGTTTAGGATTGAGTTTCCATGTGTGACTAACTCAAGCACGAACTGCTACCTCTTGTACGCTAACGTTCTAGGGTGGCAGGGATGGTCAAACTCTCCTTGATTTATGGTAGCATTGCTAGTTGCTTCCAGCTTTTTCTACTATACGCATATTTCCTTTATAGTGAGTCGAGAAAAAAGGGCTTACTGAAAGCTCAACCCATAGAGGATGCGTTTTAGATTAATAATACGAAGTTGTTGGCGGAAAAGCTACTAGTCTTGGAGTGAAAGAACCTGGTGTTCACTCAAGCTCCTAACTCATTTACGCTGTAGGCATAGAGCTATGGGAATGTTTTCATAGGCTAGGGGGGAGAACTCTTTATTAAGTAACTAAGCCCCAAGGCTAGCGAAGGAAAAGGAAGTTACATTAGGGCAACAACTACTGACTCGAGGGTGATAATTGGAATCGAATAGATTGAATCAGAAATTGAACCTGAAGAAGGTGAAAGTTTGGTAATCCAAAGAGCACTTGCTACACCTAGAGTTTCTTCCGATGAAGATTGGCTTCGCTCTAACATCTTCAAGACTTGCTGCAAGGTTCAAAGCAAGGGTTACACCATTGTTATTGATAGTGGAAATTGTGAAAATATTGCTTCTCAAGAGATGGTGAGCAAGCTCAAACTCAAGACTGAATCCCATCCAAGGCCTTACCGGATTGCTTGGTTCAAGAAAGTTTCTATGGATGTTTGCCGTATACTCCTAGGAAGACCTTGGCAATATGACAGAAATGTCACCCACGATGGTCGAAAGAACACATACACCTTCACGAATGGGAAAACTAGAAATTGTCCTTTTGCCTAGGTTCTATATAGGTATGCTATAAGTAGTTAACAGAATGCAATGCCTCCTTTCCTGCTTGCAGATCAATCAAGAATATACTGGAAAATTCTTGCTCGGCCTCGGGCCAATTAGTCAATTATAACAAGTCCTCTCTCTCTTTCTCTCTGCTTTTCCTATTGCTATAGGGATCCCTTTCATATTCATATTCAATAAATAGATTGCCTCTATCAATTTAGATCAATTTATCCCACTCTACTTCAAAGGGCGGGGAGGCAGGAATGGAATGAGGGCCCGTACTCGTCTTAGAGCTAGTTTGACTTAGTGTACAGGACAGTGGTATGCATGTCAGGGGAAGAAGCCAAGACCTCTTAGTTACCAAACCTTCGTCCATAGCCTAAAGGAGGAGAGGAAGCTTTAGAAAGTGACTCTTTGGACTAGTCTCATAGCCATCTATCTCTATAGCATCCCGCAATTCCTGCTCCTTCCCGTCCCGCTATTCCACCACTGAGAGAGCGTTTAAGAGGCAACAGCTCGCCGAACCTAAAGGCCAGAAGCATATTGCACGTGAATCAATAGACGAAGTAGATAGACCAGAATCGGATGTGTGAGTTCAAAAAGAGGATTTTTCCTGTCCTATCACCTTTATCAAATCCCTAGCTCTCTTCCTTAGTGCAACTGTCCTATTCCTACCATGGGAATATCTATCTTTCTTTCTTGTGTCATATCTATAGTTTCGGATATCAAACCGGACGGTATCGTATATGAAGAAAGAGATTGTTGACGTTAGTAGACTAATCTATTCATTGGTAGGGCATTTCTTCCTGTGACCGCCTTTCCTACCAAAAAGCTAATCCAACCAAATCCGGGTTTTTTCTAGACTAGACCTTCGGGATTTTTTTAGGATTCATACATGCATTGATCCAGTCGAAGAACCTGCTCCAGAGCTACTACTCCGTCTAGCGTATCTTCCTGCCCGTCCCGGGTTCTCTCTGCTCGGTTCCACAATCAATCCCAGATCCATCCATTTGAGGGAGGTAAAATTCCGCGCTCTTCTAATTGCTTAGAAGGGTTCAAAAAGCCCTTTACTATACTAATAGGGCTCATCGAAGCCCTATTAGTTCTGTATATTCAAGAACAGGGCTATCAAATGGTCGACTGCGAAACCCATCAGGGTTCAAAAATCGTATACTTGAACGATGCCCTCTATCGGCGATAGTTCGACGGACTACTTTTTCGATGTCTGTCACATGAAGAAGCTCAGCAAGCCTTGCAAGAAGTACATGCTTTACTAATAGGGGCATAGTAATAGTGGTTTGCTGGGTTGGTTTTGCTCTCTACCTTCTCACGGGGGGATGGAAACAAGAGAGGTCAACTGGAGTGGAAGCCAAACGACGGGGCCGAAAATCTGTGATCGATCCGAAGAACCACTGCCAGATACGATTCTGCTCCCCCTTCGTACTACCGCGATTCTTGCCCGGCTTTCTTTCGGCTTAAGAAGGCTGCGGTGAGAATGAGGATCACTTCGGAACTCTAGGAGAATGGGCGTTTTAGGGCGGGATCTAAAAGCTCTCCAACGTGTTTCGGAGCCTTCGGCCGTGAGAGGAGAGGGTCTTTTGGCTTCCTCAGGGCCGTGTGAAGCTTAGCTTGTTTTAGCAGCCACGAACTTGAATCATCAGGTGGGATAAAAGGGAGATTTAATAGGTGATAAGTATAACCTATTAAATCTCTTTACGTTCCCCAACACAAATGCAAAAAAACACAATGCAACTTTGCTGAAAAATGAATGTGGTATAAATTGGGGGTGGTGCTTATGGCGCACGGAGTGGCAGTGACTTGCGCAAGTCGAGTGAGAAGGAGGACTTTCTCTCTCTCGCCCGACTCGCCCCCCCTATCTAGTAAGGCTTTGACAGCGGAAGTAGGGAAGAAAGAACCTCGAAAAAAACCCGGCTCTAGCTACCTTTAGCGGCTGTAGGGATCGCTCCCTGTGATCTCAGTCGGTTCGGCTGCGACTGAGCCGTCTCTTCAACTTCTTTACCCGCGGACTCCGGAACACATTCGGTAGGCTGTGTTCTTTCGACACTCTGTTCAGCAGCCTTTTCTGGATCACCAGCCGACTCAGAACCAACTTCAGTAATAGTAATTTGCTCGGCAGGAGGCTTTGACATGATCAGTGCCTCGGCCCCTATTGCGTAAGGGGGGAGGACCGATTCTTTAACTTCTTCAGCTTGGACTGGTAGTGAAATTCAAAGGATCGCTGCCAAAGGAGGGATGACAGCAGCCCGCTGTAAGCCGGAAGTGACCTCGGGAGGAGAAGGAGGAGCGTCGGGATTTGCCCCTCATCCCATGACGAAATGTGGAGATCATTTCTTTGTCGGACGAAATCGATTCGACCGGTTGCTCGGCTGCTTTTTTCCTTTCTCCTTATCCTTGGGGTCCGGTGGAGCTTCCTTCGCCTTCGTCTTCAGTTCTGTATTTCAAAGCGGCAAGAAAAAAAGAATGAAATACGAATGGATTGCATTCGATAATAAGTATATCAGTATAAATTCTAAAGAGAGCCTGAACGGGCCTTCCGAAAGTTGGCTCAAAAGAGTTCTTTACGGCCCTCTCATACATAGCCATATCTCCTCCTCTACTTTTTTTTGAGTTGAGAATGGCGGTATTCGCGCTGTACTTCCGAAGGGAAGTGACTCGACCTGTAGACGGTGATACCGCCACCTTCGGAGACGTTCTCTTCTCTTATTCACTTGTGCTGGTGGCGGAGAGGTCGGCGCCTGTGTTCTGGCTCTGGGGGGGAGTGTTCCCTTTCTCAATTATGACGTACTAGGTTAGGTTGCCATCTAGGTCTCGGTCGGGGGTGACTTTAAAATTCTGGTCTCATTCTTCCCTTCCCTTGATTCACGATCCTTGCAGCCCCCCCATGTGTGGGGACTTGAACCGTGGTGGTGCTCTTCTACAGCTTCTTCTACATAGGCTCCTCCACTTCTGGAATCGATAAAGGAAACCTTTCCAAGCCCAAACAAGATCGGAAGAACTGATCGCTTTCTACAATAAAAAAAATAGTTATATACTAGCTATGTTTTCTTTCTGTGAGAATGCCGTAGGACTCCAGGAATTTTGGAAGCTGAACATGCTCAAAAGATGCCTAAAGCATTTCGCTTTGATCATTCGACTGTCCGCCGGTTCCTCGCTAAAGAAAACCAAAGTTCCACTCCAACCAAATCAACACTCTTTCCCAGCAAGGCCAAGGTAAGGGGAGGAGAGGTAATAAGAAACAGGGCAAAAACAGAAAACCCCTTTCAAATTCAAGCCCTTTCAAACCTGTCAAGTCCATCTCCACCTAATTTCACTGCTATCCCTCCTAAAATCCCTCCAGTGCCCTTGCCCCCCACCTGTCCTAAATCAAGAACCCGAATCCGGGGCAAGGACAAGGGAGGAATTTCAATGCCCAAGTTCCCTACAACTATAACCAAAGTAATGCCCGCAGGCCACCAAGGGAAAAAAAGTCTTCCCGGTAGCATGCGACATTATCATGGAAAAATTGCTAGCTGCAGGGATACTTACCTGCGCCTAAACCTCAAGGCTTGACAAAAGTCAATATGTCCAAGTTTTGTGCATTCCATCGAAATACGGGCATGAAACCAACTCATGTTGGCCGCTCCAGGACATCATTGAAATTTAGATCAAGTCTGGAGAGATTAACTTCGGTCAAACTCAACAAACTCCATCACCCCCGCAGAACCCGAACCTAGGGATTTTCACGAATCCGCTCCCTAATCATGGAGCCCAAGGTCTTGCAGGGGCAAATAACCAAGTTAATACTATTCCGGGCATTGAGGAGACCCCGGTTGATTGTACCAAGACAATAAGATTCGATCCTACTGTCTTGGGCAAATCCCTCCTTCAAACTGGTGTAACCATTGAGAGAAAGATAAAGATCGCTTTCATTCCGGGGGTAACCGAAAAGACTATTTGCTCTCGGATGGACTTCACCGGGGAAAGAGGAAGCCCTGGACGTCAACTTATTTGATGACGACCAAGAGGAGAAGATATTTCCCAATACCTCCTTCCGTCCAGCGGTCCTCCTTTGGTCATTCTTATAGACCAGGCTTCTTCTTCCTCTCCTTCAGGTTCTACTGCACCCTTCGGTCAAGTACAAGTAAACCAACCTCAACTAGCTGCTTTGGGTCAAGTGGCCCAATTTCAACCAGTCTTTTCTTCGAGCCGGGGGGCTCAATCTTTCATTCCCACGGGACCCATTCTTCTGACTGCGTTAGCATCATCAGATACGGCAACATAGATTCTTCCAACTTCCCTATGGCACTTAAGGCAATCTACCGCTGGGACTTATGCCCGGACCAGTTTAAGTTCCAGGCCCTGCTCCTAAAGCCTTTGCAGCATTTTAAATCGATGCCTACCTCTGGGCAAGAGGTTTCCTAATTTCCTTCGCCAGCCTAGTTAAGAGTTGGCCTTTCTGTGCAAATGGTTCAACAATTCCGGAAGACTCCTATTCCAGCCAACCTTCTATATCGCTATTTTGATGATGTACGAAATCACACTCATCGGCATGTCCAGTAGATTATTTGCGATGAACCTCTGTGCCTAGTGCTAAATCAACTTACTCCGGAGAGATAGATTATTCAGTGAAAGCTTATTAAATTCCCTGAGGGCTTGTAAGGATAGCATAACCCGGCTCTATCTACTCGCTCCTCTGTGAGAATTGCCTTCCCCTGCTCTACTCGGAAATCTATAACTGATTAAACTGATATTCAAAACCTGCTACTACTAGTATAGAAGAAGATCCATTAACACGCACGGCTACCCATATAACAAGTTGCCTCTGACCTCTGTCTCACGACCGCAAATAGAACCTGTAGCTTCATGCCCTGACCTGAACTTCCTTTTTATTCCTTTGAGACTGATAGTAAGGGAAGAAGACTAAGTGAATGTGGTTGCAGGTCTATCGCCATACCCCTAGAATAAGGTGACTTTGCCTTTTCCTTTCTCTTTTTTCCTCCTAAAGGAATTCATCCAATCCAAGTAATTGATCTAGGGCTTGACATGGATACGAGCTCACGAGGGCACATCTCCTGTTTCAAACAACATTATGTCTGACGAGAACAAACCGCATGATTGGCTCTCTATTCAGCTTCTTGACCCTTAAATCTTTATGACGGGATGAAGCAGTTGAATCCTCTGCCTCCCGTTGGTCGCCTCTCTATCTTAGAATGTCGGTATCGAAGAAAGATTGAATTAGCCGGGTAAACCTCTCGCACTCTATACTTTAAGATAGACCTAACGGCACCTTTCTGTCAATTCACTCTTTGAGACTGGCACGCCTTGAAAAAGATATTTTATTGCCTGGGTTATTCGCCTTGCACTCAAAGCCTGAATCTTTACCGTAGGACAGAGTTCATGCAGAGAGTTCGAGGTTAAGACTAGAGGTGCCGTGCCCACCAAATAAAATGTTAATTTACTTAGATAGGGTTTGACTCATGAAGTTGAAACCTTCCTCTATCCCATCGCCAAAAGGTACTATCAAGTATAGCTTTTGTTCGTGTTCAAAGGATGTCATTTTTTGGTACTATATCTTTCCCATTCCCAACCACTAAACCAATAACCTGCATTGCATGAATAGAGTACTTACTTCAATCAACCAAAAAGCCTTAAACGGGCTATTGATAAGGAAAGTGCTGAGGTTACGAAGTAGTTTTCTGTTCGGGAGACATGCATGCTTTTAGCACCGGATTGGGTAGGGACAAGCAACCTTCCTTTTGAGGACCAGGAATAGCTTCCCGAGCTAAGGCTAAGAACAAAAACTGGAGTATTAACTACTGCTGGAACAGGTACAACTTGAACTGGCACTAAGACTGGTGGAACTGCTACTTTAGTTACTGGAACTGTCACTAATGTACATCATATTAAATAGAAGTAGCTCTCTGCTTTCTCAATCTTTAGATAAAGCCCAAAAAAAAGCGAGGGAAAAACTAAAACAAGCAAAAAACACGGGAAAATGAAAAAAATGCAATTTGAAATTCACTGTCCGAAGGAAAAACGGTGTGCAACGAAAAAACACGGGAAAATGAAAAAAATGCAATTTTCATTTCACTTTCCTTCGGGAAAGATGTGTGCAACCAAAAAACACCGTAATTTTCGCTTAAATTCAACAATTTATAACTATAATATGCCTATGAATCCAATCTCCAGTTGATTTCGCATAGCCCAAGGAATAGGAAAAGGCAGGGATAGCAATAATGGAAGAGCGCTTACAGTTAGATGTGAAGGCTTGGCTTACAAGCAAGGAAAGGGCAAGGATAGAGGTGAGTGAAACTTCGACGATATCCCCGAAGAGGATTGATGCCCAGAAGAGGATTCTGTATAGTAGATATGCGAAAAAGGGACCTTTACCTAAGACATTTTCAGTACATACACAGGGATGCGTCAGAGCCGAGGTAAGGCAATAGAAGAAAAAGGTAGACTCGGTCTTCTACCTCGACAAGGCAGGTGCAAAAGGAAAGGTAGCGCATTAATGAATTTCCTGAAGCAAGAATTCTTAATTAAGCCTTGAAGTTAGTGAGCGGCCTACTCTACTAGGAGTAGAATTGAAAGAACAGCATTTACTAATAAAAACGTGATTGCAATGCAAGTTTGTTCGAGTGAAATTCGAGGAATCGAGTCTTTTCGCGCCTTCTACTTCTCGGGAAAACTAATAGTAGTTTAAATCGATAAGAGGCAGACATCCTTAGAGCGGCAGCAGTCAGAGTGAGTATGACAGCTAGCGTTGATGCCCCAATCGAGACTGCGATCGCCTTAGACGTAGCGAATTGAGACTCTGAAAGTTTACTTAAGGATTCACTAGGTCCCCCCTTTTGACTCCCCTTGGCTTGGCCATTGAAAGGAATTCTTTTTCCCCCGCTTCGAAGATTTTCTTCATCTCATCAAAGAATTTCGGGGGCTACCGGTGAAAGACTTTGTGCTTTTAAGCTTTTTAGAATGCCCAGGAGAACGCCCTTAAGTAGCAGTGTCAGAGCCTTTTCTTAATGATGTACGAAATATGGCTGTTAATCCCAACCTCTGAGAGAAGGATCCACTAGACGGAACCAACATCTAAATAAATGAATCTCAAATCCTGGTATTCCACATTCCTAGTTGTATCATTGAGGAGAGTTGATTCATCTTACTATTGATGGCAATTACTGACTAATTGGCTGACTAATCAAGGAACAACGGAACATGCCATGCTATGAAGGAGATCGCTTCTATGATCGATGTATGACCAGCAAAACTCATGCAAATTTACTTGGACCCTGCCTTGCCTATGGGAGGGAGTTCCGAAACGGGCATTCTATGAACGGAGATCTAGCCAATTGTAAAAGTGTCCTCGTCTCCAGTCTCATACCTCTTGTGATGGTGCTACATCTCGCATGTACTTTCTTTTTACCCCACCTACCGCTTCCAAGCATACACAAGAAGACGCGGATAGTCTCTCCGTGACAACCTATCCTCCGGTTTAGGAACTACTCGCTGAATTACTGGCTCGCTGTGCCAATGAGACATCCTTTCGTGAGCTACTGGTTTTGGGAATTAGGCTCTTGCCACTGCGGGTTCACTCACTACTTACCACGATCAAAAAGGGATGTCTTTCTCTTAGTATCAGTCTAGGTCAGAATTATCTTGCTCTTCATCGGTCTAAAATAGAGAGTCTTGAGAGTTCTAATGAAAGTCTTAATAAGAAACTTGCTAGTCTTGAGTGTAATTGGTCTATTCAGACTATGAAACTCGAGTATGAGATCAAGTATGAGAAGCGTCTTATTCAACAGGAGGTCAGAAGCAGATTGAAATTATGCAGTCTCACATCAAGAGCAGGGATGAGACAATAAACATACTGCAGTTTCAAACTCAATCCCTCCTAGATCGTATTTCCATTCTGGAGGAGAAACTGACATCGAAATGTCTTCCTAATGTCGTCGCTGAAGAGAAGGATCTGGGTTCTTACATAAGGGATATGTCCAAAGACCAATGGGAAAGTTGGTCAAGATCCACTTGGGGTCGCGCTGCTTGGATAGGTATGGGTGGGGACCCTGATAACAATTGGTATGAGAAAGATAGGGCACGGAAGGCAAAGGACTTCGGAGGAGCTTACGAAAAGAAGCTACCCCACCCTCATGTAGACGAGAAACCGAAGGATGAGGCCGAAAAGAAGCCCGAGAACCCAGAATTTCCCGAAGGCACACCTAAACCCACGAAGGACGCTGAGGATTATCTGATTCCGTTAGGGAAGTATCTGGAGATCCCCTTCTCCTTCTAACACACCTCAACTATACGATAACAAGCCACCGAAGAAATGAGGGATCTAAGACAGAATTCCTAGCCATCACAGCTTCCCTTCGGATCACTTTCATCCGACTTTCCTTCGCCCTTTGTGGCTGCTAGGTCATACGTTCAATCGAGATAGGTCAAGCTTAAGACTAGGAGTTTCCATTGGAGTTTGAGGTGGGATAGATCTCGTTCACTCTTTAGTTGAAATCTATGCTCGATTGCAGCTATCTTGCTCAGTGGATTGTTAGCCAGTTGCTTTTTATCCCTTGACCTTGCTACTTTCATAGCAGGAAGCCTGGCTACTTTATTTCGAGACATGGTTGAAGAAAAGGCTAATGCCCTGACTCCAACGGCGCCTACTCCTTCAACAAAGCCGAAAGCAGCTGATTCGGTCACAGGATTCGTTCAAAGAGAAAGAGAACTGCTCCTGCTTCTTCTACTTATAAAAGATAATCTCTCTTTCAACTCTAGCCATTCTTGGCTTGGTCACATGCAACCATCAAGAAGCAAGCATTTAACAAGAAAGCATCAACCGGATTCATTGAACTTCAAAAGCATTTACCTTTCGACAGAAAGCATTTTCACTCGAGCTGAAACAATTGAATCCCCGGGAATAGAGTCAGAACTGATAGCCATTTCCCTTTCCCTCGGTCTTTTTCGCCTTTCCCCTTGATTGATGGAGTCTGCCTTTATTCTTCTTTCCGGCTTAGTCGTAAAAAGAGGAACCTTGCTAGACTCACTTACTAATAGTTAATAACTGGGCCCTGAGCCTTGAGCTTAAGGCTGGCACGTGGTGTATCTTCTTCTTTATCTTATGATAACACCAAACTCCACTGATTCAACTTGAGCTATTCTTATTATTGTGACAAGATCTGGAATTGCCTCTACGCTTTTTTCCTTTGCTACTGATGTCATACCGCATGAAGTCTAATTGGCCCAGCCTAAGGCTTCTAAGCTTATTCAGCCCCAGCTTCTACGGAAAAAGAGACTGGCCTTGAGCTTGCTTACATTATGATAGAGTTAGTTCCCATGATAGATGGAGATAGAGCGAGCTTGCTTATTTACTTGCTTGCTCCTGACTTAGCCCTTGGTGGATTGGAAAGGAGCATCCAGGCTTAAAAACGAACAGGATGGATTGTCCTTTTTTTTGGTCGAGTCCCTCCGTCCCTCATCTAGACGGACAGCAAAAGCAACTTACACTGGCTAGATGGAAACTATTCGCTCGGCTGGACCACTTGTTACAGCATAAGGAGACCGCGAGCCGGCTACCCCTAAATATCCCGGAAAAAAAGAAAGAGAGAAAGTCAGAGGAAAAAACACCTCTTTGCGAGTGGAGAACGCATAGCATTCTCTGGGCACATAGGATCGCAGCGCTTTAGGCGGCAAGAGACTTTAGGGCTTTTTTGAGCTGCTGAGCATAACGAATCGAAGCCGAAGACGGATCAAGGTAGCTTGCCTGCCAAGCCGATAGGCGAAGACACATTCCCTTTATGACCTAAAACAAAACCTACCTTCCTTTTCATTCTTCACGTCCATCTGCCACAACTTCCAGGACTTGCTTGCTGCAAGCGCTAGGAGGACACGTACGGTTGTAATCTTTGCCACAGGACTGAACGTTTCATCATAATCCAGTCCATACTGCTGTGAGAACCGAACCCTCGAGCCACCAAGCGAGCCTTGTATCTCTCAATTGATCCATCTAGCCGTGTCTTTATCTTGTAAACCCATTTGCAAGATATGGGTTTCACATCCTTGGGCTTAGCCACTAAGTCCCAAGTTTGATTCTCTTTCAAGGCTAGAATTTCTTCCTCCATCGCCTTCTGCCACTCGACACTCTGCGACGCTTCTTCATATGTCGACGGCTCTACCACTTGATTCTCTTCGGCCAATGCGGCATTGGCATACTTAGGATTTGGTTTTCGCTGCCTGGTGGATCTTCGGAGCTGTGGTTGTGGCGTAGCTTCTTTTCTAGATACTTCTTGTTGAACATCTTCAGGAGTTCATTAGTGTACACCGGTTTGCCATGGGCTTGCGTCTTTCTCTGATTCGCCTTTACTAGTCAATGGTATTGACGGCTCAATAGCTTCTGAGCTTGGCTGTGTTTCATCCGTTTGCTCCCCCAGTCTCTCCTGCAACTTTTCTTCTATTTCTTTGGAATCAGGTAATATCACCTGTTGTGGTGACCACCACGATGATGCTTCATCGAACACAACGTTTCGTGATACATAGCAGCGGTTTTCGGTTGGTTGTGGGGTCACAACATTTCCATCCTTTTTTTTTACTAACACATAACCCACGAATATGCATCTAATTGCTTTCTTATCAAACTTGCTGCGAAAATGGTCAGGTACAAACACATAACATACGAAGCCAAAAACACGGTTCAATAGGGCGAACCTTGGGTTTAATGCTCTACAACTTCTGAAAGGAAGAGATGAACCCTAGCGCCTCGGTTGGGGTAGCCTGTTGATCACGTGAGCCGCTGTCTTCATACACTCTGTCCAAAATCGGCTAGGTACATTTTTGGCGTGCATCATGCTTCGACAGGTCTCTGCAAGATGCCGATTCTTTCTCTCGGCCACTCCATTTTGTTGAGGTGTACCCGGACATGTCAACTGTCTGCGTATCTTGTATTTTCGCAGATACTCAGAAAATTATTCTGAGATGTACTCGCCTCCGTTGTCTGTGCGTAGGCATCGTCTCTTTCTCCTTTGCCAGATTACGTGGCATGGATTCGTCGATTGACGAATCGGATCTTGGCTCGCTGTCCCGCCGACGAACCAGTCTAGAAGTAGAAAGGGAAGGCAATAGACAGGTTAGTCAACCTTCCTCCCTCTGTTTGTCTTCTTCTCGCCGCTTTTCTCGTCCATCCTGTCCTGCGCCGCTTACAGATTCAGTTGCAGGTATCTAAGCATCTATTAGTTAAGGGGGTTGGGGCGCGAAGCGCAAACCGCTCTTCGATCTCCCGGTGAGTTGGACGGGAACAAGACACAGGGGGTTATCTATGGAGCATTTGAATTGCCCCTTTCTGTTGGAATAGTTGAAAGTCTTCTTCTTAGGGGATTTTTTTTTTTTTTCTCAACATAGAGTTGGAACTTAGCCGTGTAAGTTGCGAGTGGACCAGTGTGAAGCTTTAGCTTCGTTGCCGGCCAGAGCTCCTAGCCGACGCCCGGCTACCCCTTTCGAGCTCAGCTGACCCCCTCTTGATTCAGTTTTTTCCCTATTTGAAATAGATGAATCAATGGAATTTTGATCCCCGGTTCCTGCTTGGTCAATTCCTGGAAGGCCCCTATTAATGTAATGATTGAACAATCAAAGTGCGTTTGCCGCGACTACGAGCTGCCAATGCACCTTTCTTTTGGTCGCTACGCTCGGGGTCGAGAACTGGTTCAAAAGTAGAAGGTGGTCCAAAACGAGCTAACGCGAGTTTTCGAACTACGCTTTTTCCCGTTTTTGAACATCACTGAGATAGGCTTTTCCCCGAACCATTGATCCTTGTTCGGGAGGGAGAAGTTGATTCATTCAATGGAGCTTTATTTGTTTGATCTAGTAAGGGGGGTGTTAGAAATAAGCCACCGCCCGACGAAACAGCGGTTTACAACAGAGCGACCCGGGACATCGAGCGAAGAGCTCAAATGCGCGTATTCGGAGCTACGCGGATGCCGTAGTCGCAGAAGCCGGATCAACATTATGACAACGGCATTCTGGAAACTGTGGGGCCAGCCACAATTGGTCTAATGTCTGGGTGCGTATGGCGGTACACTGAGAGCACCTTTCAAGTCGGCTGACAAAGAAAGAAAAAAGGGTTTCGTCGTCTTTTTCCCGCTTTCGCCTTCGATTGCCAAGGGATTTGAGGCCGGTTTTCAATTCGCTTCTCTCTCTCCGGCGAGGTTTTAACTTCGCGTGGTGGGAAGGCCTTCGCGATTCGCATCTTCCCATCCAGCAAAGAAAGTGGAGGGGAGCGGACAGCAAGCTGGAGAACGCTGCAGAACCGCGTGATTAATCCATCTGCGCTATTCCCTAATTGAAGCAAGTTGGAAAGCCTTCAGAGCCTCAGCCCCTACCATTATATTGAAAAAAATGAAAGCTGACTAGCAATCGCTCGTTTTTCTTATTAGCATGGGATTGGATGTTAATAATGAAATCCATCACTATACCGAGCAGATCACGGGCATTCACATCTCGGTCAAATGGAACTATGCGCGATTCTCTTGTGAATCGCCTTCAGCAAGGTATGGCATTCAGGGTCTGAACCCGGGGACAAATCTTTCTTCATAGATACAAGACATTCGTTGCTGATCTAAAAAAGATCTTATCCTGTGGGCGTTAGCGGACGTTTTTCATTCTTCACCCGGTCCTTAGTAGCGTTTTCAAAAGTAAACCGGTTAGGTTACTTTGAAAACGCGCTAAAACAGGCCTATAGGTTCGCCTTTCTAATAGAAGAAAAGTATATTAAAAAATTAGATAGAAGTATATATAATTAGCCAGATCGTCTGAAGCATGAACAGAATCACCTTTGTTCCGAAGGCCTAGCGAGTTAAGCGAGTTCCTTTTTTTTTTTTTCAAATGCGGTCCGAAGAAGGGAAGGAAGTGATTTGATTTCAGGAAGGCGCCCTTAACGTCATTCTATGGTGGGGTTGGTCTCGCTTCAGAAGGAATTGGGTTCGGGTGGGTGTCATTCATTCATCGAAGGGCGGGAGAGGTAGGCCGATCTCTCAAATTGGATTCGGAGGCGGGCGACTAGTGGTGCGGGGTTGGCTTTTCTTCCTCAGCCAAAAACCGGCTTCTTCAGAGAAAGAAGGACGGTTGATTCCCGGTGGGATGGAAAGAAAACGGAACTAGCGCTTCAACTCCCAGGCACGAAGGACGATCAATCAATCAATCCGACGAGAAAAGCGGCGTAGCTTCTTTGCTTACTCCACTTCCGGCAGCGCCTTATATCGCCCGAAATGCCCTGGAAGGGGGCCCAGAATGGATTGATAAACATCCCAAACCTGAATTTCTTTCTCAATGACTCTTTCAGATCCTCGCTTTTCTCAATTCAACATTGATGGGCACTCTACAGACCGAACGTCTCCTAAGGAAGGCATTCGAAGGGAGACTATTCCAATCGAAACTCCTATCTGGTTCACAGATATAGGCTAAAGCGTGAGCCGTCTAAAGAAAGGCGTATATTCGAGTATTTTAAAGTGGGGCCTATAAAAAAAGAAAGGCACACCTTACCTTAGAGGCTTGTATTCTTGTTTTTTAGGCGTTAGAGGCCCTATTCTTCTCCTCAGGGATAGGGTTCAGCTCTTCCCGTCGAATTGATTGATCAATGAAACATCCTTCTTACCTCCACCCAACCCCCTTACGTCAATCCCATGAGCTCAGGAGAATAATATGAAGTGACCACCTGAAGTAGAGGTGCCATATCTCCTTCTTCAAGATGCAAAGGTGACCAGCTTTAGCCATAGGAACTCCTTCTCTTTCGTTCGAGTGTATCCCTATTGTCTTTTCCGGATGTAAACGAGCAAGGTTCAGGCACCGGGCGAGAATAGGTAGTCATTGGTAGGCCAAATCTCAGGGAAAACTTAGAAATCTATTCTCCTCTATCTGAGGCAATCACTACGAACATGCGCTAACCTCATATACCTCCTCGATCGACCGCTTCTTCGGGCGACGAGGAGGTCCATCCATTATATCTGCTGGTCTGCTCGGAGCGTAACCATACTTGGAGGTTTCATACCCAGACGGGAATGAGAAGGTCGGAGTTAAGCATACGCTATCAGGAAAGCCCTAAGGTCTATCCCCGAATCGATACCTTAGAACATGGATGAGGGAGAAGAGAGCAGTGTACGTGGATCATTCTAGAATCGAAGAGGGATACTTTTGTGAGGCAATCTTCATTTTCGATTTTCGTGACTTGACTAAGGAATGGGTAATGGAACGATACAGATGACTTTCTTCCAACATATACGCGGTTGGGCAACCTTCCATTGCTGCGGCTGGCCATTCCCTGTTAGCTCTTTCAGCAACCATCTTTTGATTCCAAAACCAAAGACTGACTATCCCCTCCCTCCGGGAGATAGAAAGGACCCACTCAATCCATACTTTCTTTGTTTGAGAATGATGTTGGGAGAAAGAAAGGCGACTCTTGTGATCCTTCGACATTATTTAAGGGAGGGGGCTCGACCTGAAGCCTTGAAATAGAGTCCCATCCGCCTCCCCGGCTCCACGCGCCCTTACTAGTAAAGGCTCCCATTGGGAGAAGCAGAAATTGATGAGTGAGCGATTCGGCCTCTAGCCCTTCAATGATGGATTTGTCTTAAAACCCCGACCTCGGTAGAAAACGAACGGCTAACTCCTATCATTCATTTCCGTAATAACAACTTGATGTGAGGAAGTGCCATCATTCTCCTCTCTCAGGGTCGAAAAGCGCCCGGCGGCGTGAAGTTGATGAGCAGGGAGGGTGTCTTTTTTCTAGTTGGCCAAGCGGCCATCCCCCGTCTTCCATAGCCAGGGATTAGTCATTTAAGGATCAGTTGATGCGCTGGGATGAAAGACAGTTCTTCGGTGCTGCTCCAGGACGAACAGTAAAGGCACATGAAGGTATTGGCTCTTACTATCGATCGGATGGAGAGAACCGCGGCGCTTTACCTTAAGAATATCTAAAGGCGAAGATTTTATTTCGACTAGCAAGTTTACGTACGGAGGTCCTAAGTTTATCATTGCTCGGTGAAGTCTGATTTGAGCCCTGGTCAAACTGATCCCTCCGGCAGAGGATGGTCTCATATTAGCTTTTGATCGCGCCTATCTGTCGTTGCCAATGAACCGATCACCAAGAGAAAGTCTCTCTCTTAAGGTGAAGCGCGTTTCAGCCAGCTGAAGGAAGGTCGCATTAGCGCCCCTGCAATCAAACTCAAGGAAAGCCTTTTGACAACCTTACTAATAGAAAGGGGAAAGATGCGCTCAATCCCTTGCTTGTTGCTCCAACTTAGGAGTAGGGGCTCTAGAGCTTTTTCCGCAGGCTGCTATGCTAGTTGTAGCGCGGCAGCGCTTTACTAATATAATAGAAAGTCAAGGGGACTCTATCATAATCTTACGAATCTACAACTCTCTTTACTGAACTGAGCGAGACTCTATCCAGATCTACAAAATTCGACAAAGAGCCTTCTTCTAACTAGGAGAGTCAGCAAGCTACCGGAAGCGAAGCTTCTGGCTCCCCCTTTGAATTTCCAATTCCTCCTTTTCGTTCTACTTAGGTAGAGCAATCCGAACTCTCGACAGAATATAAAAGAGGTTTTTGTTTTTATTCCTGTGTAGACACCTCAACGAACTCATGTGGACACTCCTAAGCCCGAGGACGATCTCTCAAATACACATGTTGATGTTGATCCGTTTTTCTTTTCTTTGCTGATTCCTCTCAATGAAATTTGCCATGTTGCACTAAGTTACTTACGGATGTATGCATGCAGTCCGGGAACACTTTGGGGTGAACACCCATCCAAACAAGTAGGGTCAATAGTTCAGCATTTAGGCCGTAACATTTAGCAACAAAAAAATCTTTAACCCAACAAGTGCTCTCCGAACCAAGCTAGATAGTCTCCTATCACTAGGCTCACCAACCAACCTGGACTTTTATTCTTCTTATTCCTACCGGATATCAAAAACCATAAGGATTGTTTCCAGCCATGAGTTCCCATATGACATAAGCGCTCTTGAGTGGGCTGGACCATTCCATCAAATCTTTGAGAAGGGGCCCAATCTCGTATTTGATGGTCGGCGCGGCGATAGACTTCGCTTCTACGACTGCCTCCCCAGCCGTTGCAAACACTGAGCGAGAACGGTAAGGGGCGCACAAAGAATGTCGTTGCGCGGGGATGCGATTCGCCAAGCTGGGGCAAACAAAGCCGTCCGGCCCTACCGGATTAGGCTTTCGAAGGAAAGGCCTTCGAAAGGAGACCCGGCAAAGAAAGAGCTATGCTATTGACCGACCCTTTCGTAGTGACTTCGAATCAATAGGCCTCTCCTTTTTTCTCATTTTGTTTGAGGCGGGCTGAATAGAGAATGAAATGCAGAAATAGGGGAAGGGTTCCAAACCTTTTTTTGGTTTAAGGGCTACTCGCCCTACCGAAGTACCAAAGGCTTTCGAGGTTTACACCTCCCTATTACACGACCTAAAAAAGGCTTTCAGTAGCGTCCTTAGAATCTAAGCCTTTTGAAGCGCCAGTAGTTGTAGCTGTGGGTAGGGCTTTCGTTCTTATCGCTCCGGGTTTCGATCTATATGACCTCCGGGCAGTACAAAGTACACCTCTTCCGTAGAGGCAGGTAGTAACCTAACCTTTAAGAGTCTGTTCAAGGGAGGAGCCCTCTTATCTATCAATGGAAAGATCTCCGTGCGTGGCGTGATAAGGAATCCTAGAAAAGATCGACTGAGACTCCCTCCCCGGTCCCACGAAGATCTCTACATACTTGTCTGTTCAGCCCAGGACAACTGAGATCTTCTGGTCTGCGTGCGTGGGAGCAGCTCAAACAAAGAAGAGTCTGGTCTGGTCTGAATTCAGGCCCGGCCCGCCCGTCTGCAGCTAGGTTCGGGAATGGCGCCAGGCGAGGACGCCGCTATACCCCTTAATGAATCGAATGGTCCTTCGACCTTCATTTGATTCCGACGGCCGGCATAGATCTCATGAGACCCGCCCACTATTACTACGAAAAAAGCCCTGCCCTTTTCCTTCGCTACTAGGGAGAGTAAGCAACCTCTATTAGCGCCGGACCGAATTGATCGTGTCATGTGCAACGTCCATCAATGATGGTTCATTAATGTCCATTGATTTAGACTCCTTCCCCCTTCCCAACTACGAATAAGATCGAGAGGAGCCCGAAAGAAAGCCCCCAAACCAAGAACGGAAACGGAAGCCTTTCTATTCACTCCCCATTCTCTCTTAAATAAAGCTCGCCCTCGAGCCCTGGGCAGGTCGGCCGGGTCTTTCCTTTCCCTGTTGTTCTGTTTCCGCCACGAGAAAGACGCACGGAAGAGGTATGCCCAGTGCGCGGAGGATCCGTTGAGAGTTTCTGTTGTCTCGGTAGGGAACTGTACGATCTTTTCCCCTATTGTATTGAATCAATAAAAAAAGAGGTCAGTGCTACGGCTCCCTATTGTTTGATCCAATATTGACCGGGGATGAGCCCCGACTTCCCTAGGTCCTTGCTTTGACCTCCCGTAGTGGTCCTTGCTTTTAATAAAGTGGAGCGGGGCCAATTTCTCGTACTTGCTCAGTGTGCCCCCCTTTCGTCGAGTGCCCCGCCCGGTTCACTGGGCTGTTGGCCTACCAAGCACTTGCCCGCTGCTCTTGCCGCCCGCTTGACGGGCGGAGCGCTCGTTATCCTTACTGTTCTCTCTGCTGGGGCCACCTATTGCTCTAGCCATAAGCTATGGCAGCTCCAGCTCGCAACCACAGGGGCCCGCCCTGCGAGGCCAGAGTGGGCTCAGCGGTCAGCCCCTATTCGAATTACGTTAGGGGGTCTTTCGCTTTTGCCAGATCTAGAGAGATACTACGAGTCCTCCGTCCCAGATTCCATCGCCGCGGCCATCTGGTTCACCGGTACTACCAAAAAGTCTCATGCTTACGTTACTGTTACTGATGTTTTAATTATCTTGGACCACGAAGACCCCGGTCGTGCTTCTGGTTTCCATTCCCATCATCATATTGATGATAAATCTCCTCGTGCTCTGCCATAAGAACTTGGAGTCCGTATCATGGTGAAGGTAAGGTAACGCTGTGATTCTTGCTCAAAAAACAGACCGAACGCGTTCGAGTTATTGGCTCGTCCGACCCGGCAGCATTCATGAGTCGCTCGTTCAACTGTCCCTCGGAGACACGGTCGAGAAGTACCATGCATGGTTGCCCCCCGTCCTTTCTTTCTCTCGGTCCCACCCAACAAGATACGGCTCAGACAAAAAACGTGAGCGCCCCTCCGCAAGCCTTATTTTTTTAGTAAAGTCAAGCTTTGGCTCCCTAAAGACTAAAGAAATGGATCAAAAAAAGGGGGGACTTCCGCAACGGGCTATGCCACCCAAACCAACTGAGGGAAGTCGCATCCGTCCCATCGCAAGCACCTACAATGTCATGATCACATTGGTTTACCCTTTTTTCTTTGGTAGTTCAACGGACGGTCGCCCCTCCAACAAGAAAAGGTATAAATATGGAAACTTCTCTGCCATTTGAATCGGAGAATTTATGGAGGAAATCGGGTTTTAAATTTCCAGAAACCACACGATTATATAGCCAAAGGGAATAGGCCGCGCCTAAAATCATCCCAAGCGCTGCTAATGTGGCTACTAAGCTATTTTTTTGGAAAGCTCCTACTGAGATGAGAAATTCCCCAATAAAGCTGCTAGTACCAGGTGAACTCATATTGGCCAAAGTAGAAGAGAAGAAAATGGTAGAGAGATTCGGCATGGTGCTCACTAAACCTCCGTAATATCTAACAAGTCGAGTCTTATGTCGGTCATATAGAACACCAACACATAGAAAAAGGGCTGAAGAAACCAGTCCATGACTTAACATCGGTAGAATGCTACCTCCAATTCCCTGTATGTTCGATAGAGCCAAAGATTCCCCCCCCCACTGATCAGAGTACGCCGATTACCCCCCGAACCGTACAAGATAGTTACCATCTATCATACGGCTTTCTAACTTCACTTATTTTTTTGGTCGTTCCGCTCTGTCGATCGATGGTAGTATAAGAGATCTGTAACCCCCCGAAGTTATTTACATAATGGTTCCTGCTTCCTACCCATAGTTAGCATGTATCTCCCCGGGTCATACTTGAGTATCACATCGTAGATCCCCACCCCAACTCTATCTTCCTTATCAGTGAACCGGAACATAGTGCATAGGTACTCTTCAATGCAGCGGGGACGAGACGACGTGATATACTACGATCACGTACAGAAGTGCTGCCCTTCGGCTCGGCAATATGGAACCTCTCAACAGCTCTCGTTCCTTTATGAGGTCCTATCGGGATAGGTAGGCCCAAGCCTTTCCCTTCCCCCCGACCGAGCAGTAGTTCCCCACGGCTGACAAATAGGAGTTTAGGCCGTAAAAGAAAGGGACCGGCCCCCATTCTCTCCCCCCCCCCACTGGGATTTTGCTTTCCTTATCTACGTGCGCACTGCGTCAGCACTGGCGAAAAAGAGGTCGGCTTTACTGAAGAAGAAGGGGCGGGGCCTTCGGGTGTCATATTTTGGCCGAGTTTACCGTACTTCCGGCCCCGACCGTAATATTTTTTTGTTACGTTCCACCGCTGTTACGCCAGAAATTAGAGGTTCCACACGAGCTCTCGTTCTGCGGCGTGATGGCAGGACCGATAGGAGATTGGCTCCGGGTGTAGATAGGGTAAAATTTTCAGGGGTTATGAAAATACATAGGCCCCTTCCCTTCTCTTTTGGATGAATGGGGTGGTTTAGAAGGCGCTTTCCGATCTACGGTCCCTCGGAGCGAAGGGTTAGGCAGGTAGTATGGGCCCTCTGACTTCCAGCTATGTGCTGTGCGGCTCCCGCGAAGCGAATGAAGGGAAGCTCTTCGAGCTTTCTCCGCCAGCATGGTCGGCCTTATAAAGCTCCCTAAGCAAAGCCCCCTTCCCTTATTAAATGAAGTCAAAAGTCTTCACTTAGTAGTAGGCATTCTATAAGCGACTTGTCGAGTCTACGAAGCTTTGCTTCTTGTGGTCGGCCCGTAATGCCTCCGCTTGCTTCCTTCCAGCTCAGAATGCTTGGCCCCCCGCGCCAAGTCGATCTTTTAGGCTTGGCTTCGTCCCGGAAGCGAAGCTTCTACGACGAGTCGCTTCTCCCCTTCTCTACTCTCTCTGGCGGAGAAAGCTCGAAGAGCTTACGGGTGAGCTTACGCTTACTCTCAGCCTCTTTGATTGGTAGGCGGGCGGGCTAAGCCCTCTACTTAAGATTCCATTCATAAGGTTAATTTTCTCTTGTTGTGACGCTTTGGTTAGGCCGACTACTATACTATAGGCTACTTTTAGCTTCTATAGTGGCCTTTCTACTTTGGTGTAGTTGTAGTTTGTATTGGTACTGAATGAATATATCAAACAAAGGCGAGCAGTATAAGCCCTTTTCCGGCCTGGGAAAAGCAGCGAACTCTAGAAGCTAGGGCCTTGTTCACCGAAGACTATTCCGTTATCAGCGGAAAGCCGCCTTAGAGATTGAACGTCGACTTATCTTATTACCGTTCAATCTAAGACAGCGCTGATAGCTTGTAGTGAACAGCCCCCTTATGAAAGCAAGCGAAAGCAGCCTTTGGTACTTAATTAAGGTTTGGAAGCCTTGCAACTATGATAGAAAGCCGTTTGCTTCTTGCCAAAGCCTTCGCCTTTCTTTTGAATCAAAGTAGGTCGCGACTCTTGTATTTTAGTCGGTCGGGGGAAGCTAGCGCTTATACGAGAGCTCCGCTTCCTCGTCTTGCTTCTGGCAAAGCTTCTACTTTGCTTCCTTCTCTCGCGCTTGCTTGCGCGAAGGCTTAAAGTCCTTTTCGCTAGGTCCAAAAGCTTCCGAAAAAAAGGAAAGATCTGATCCAAGAGAAATCCCGCTTATTGAGCGCAGCTGATATGCGGCTAGGGCTAGGCGATCATATCATGCCATAAAAGACTTTGTATAGAGAGATAGATCCCCTAGATATAGAGATAGAATAGATGTTCATGGATAGACAGACATTCCATTGATTCTTAGTTTTGGGGCTGAAAAAGCTCGTCGATCCAAATGAATCATTCTTCTGGTCTCTCTTCGCCCCCCGCCCCGAAACTGACGCACAGCACAGGGCCCATTCGCTTCGCGCGCGGGAAGGCAAGGAAGTTCAGTTCATGAGACCGCGGCGGAGTGGAGCAGCCGCGACACGAAGTTCCTTACCTTAGCTGGATCTCGCTGGTGCCACCTAAACGGTAGGTAGGCGGCGGATGTGTGACGTTTGGAGTTGTCGTTCGTGCACCTGTCCCCAATGGAAGAATGAGTGATCCGTTCCCCTGCAGATCATGGCCTTACCACTCGGTCCCCGATGGCCAGCGGGGGATTCGGTATAGCAGCTCACGTTCGTTTGCGCTGCGCGTTCCCGCTGGACTGGACACGTGTTAGCTGTAGGAAGTATGGTTCCGAAAGTGACTTCGGTTCGCCAGTTCAGGCTCAACTCCTCGCTTTACGTTAGCGGACCTACAGGTCGGGCCGGGGCTCTGCGCTCTTTCTTTCTGTGTGGGACGATGCCGGGGAGAGAAGGGAATGCGTCGAGGCGGCGAACAACAACAAGACAACTACATTTTGGCTTTTCCCTCCATGAGATGAGCCCAGTGCATTGGACCGATGGATAAGAGAACTGAGCTGGCCCAAAAAGCGCTTAGGCGCTCTACGTACGATGTAGACTCCATCAGATACATATCGATTTCTTTCTGATGGATCAAAAAAAGATAGTTGTCTCATCAATAGATAGAAATAGGGGATTTCCCCTTATTATTGATAGATTCCCTCTCTATCCATTCCTACTCTTTTGATCTATCAGAACAGATCAGCAGGCTTCTATCAATCGATTTGAAAATAAAATAGCACGTTCATATCGCTTTTCGTTCATTTTCGCCACGCCAACATAGCCATCATAATAAGAAGCAGGCGAAGCAGCTAGAAGCACTCGCTTCTAGCCCTTTCATTCTTATTCACGAATGAATTGGGAAAGCCAACAGAAAGATTCGATTCTGACTTCGTGGAGCCGGTGCTGCTGTTGCCTGCGCGTAGGGCCGTCCTCCACTCCCGTCCCGGGGCGCTAAGGGGCTTTTGTTTTTGGAACAGACGGCAGTCTTTTGCTGACGCCTCGAATCAAGCTTTTATTGCGACATGCTATGTTTTCTCCCCCATTGCTAGTAGGTTGATGGGTCGCACGCCCGGCACACATGTTTTGGCCTTGTGTGTCC